TTCATTAGTATTTACATATTATAATATTTATTCTTATTCTCATTCTTAATATCTACATATTCTCTATAATAATGCTTATTAATTAGTACCTACATTTATCTATAATAATGCTTATTAATTAGTACCTATACTTATCTATGATAAGGCTTATTAATTAATACTTATATATTATCTATTATAATACTTATTTATATTAAGAGTATTCTTATTATTCCCTACAATTCTCTCTAATAATACTTCTTTAGATTAAGAATATTATTAGTCCCTACAATTATCTATGATAATGTTTATTTAGATTAAGAATAGAAGTTATTATTTATATTAAAAGTATTCTTAGTACCTATAATTATCTATGATAATGTTTAATTTATTTATTCTCCTCTCCTAAATTATTCAAATATAATTTATTTTAATTCGATAATCTTTAATTATCTTTAATATAATTAGATGTTAGCTATTTAACATTATTTATAATAATGTTTATTAATATCTATAGCTACTATATATCTATTACGTTATCCACATCAGTATAACTGATGTTTATTATTTATATTTATTTACACATCTGTATAACTATTATTTATAATATTTAGCTATTCTATTTATTAACTTTATATTAGTTATATTAACTCTTATATATTCTTTTTAAGTGCACTTTATACTAACTAATTCATCTTATATTAATTTTATACACAATTACTAATTGTAATTTTCATATTCACATTATCGTAGATAATGTTTATTTAATTACTTCCTATCAATTCTCTTATCTAGTTTACTTCAATATTTATTTCATACTCTTTAATCTATACTTAATTATAATTCTTTAATTATTCATTAATATTAGCTATTACACACACATTATCTATAATGTTTATTTATTATCTTCTATATTATTAAGATTCAAAGTACTATATTATAATAATTTTAGATAAATACTTTCTAATAATTTGAAATCTATACTTTATAATTAGTTAAGATAAATATTACTCCCTCTATAAATATTCTAAGTAATTATTAATTAGATATTTACTACATTTAGATTATTTATTAATCAATTTATATTTTTATTATATTGGCTTACATTATTCTTATATTAATTTTATTATGTATAATTATCTACTCATTAAATTGTAATTTGCATATTCACATTATCTACGATAATGTTTATTTAATGATTTATCTATCTCATCTTTATTAACTTATTTTATATATACCCCTACCCTAAATTATTTATTAATAAATATAATTTATTTAATATACTATCCTATAAATTATTTAATATACTTTCCTATAAATTATTTTATATACTCTACTATAAATTATTTAATATACTCTCCTCTAATTTATTTAATATACTCTTCTCTAATTTATTTAATATACTCTCCTCTAATTTATTTATACATAATTTATTTATATTTAACATAAGTTACACTTATGTGTATTAATTATATCAGCTATGCTAATCAATAGTATGTATTATTTATTAACTATTTAATCATCAGCTATGCTGATGTTTATTCATTATTATAATTACTACCCTTCTATATTATTTATAATTACAATATTTTTATAATAATTATCTTAGATAATCATCTATCTTTAATCTATTAAATATCTATTATATCATCTATCTTTAATCTACTCAAATATCTATTACATTATTTATCTTTAATATACTTAAATACCTATTACATTATCTATTTTTAATCTACTTAAATACCTATTATATAAATTATATCCTCATTAAGATGATAAACTAAGTAGATTCTATTTATTACTTCTATTATTTTTATCAGTTATATTTACTATTACCTTCTCTATTTTACTAATGTTTATTATTTCTATTAAGAATATTAGTATCTCTAATTATATATAATAATGCTTATTTAGGTTAAGAGTATTATTAGTACCTAGAATTATCTATAATAAAGTTTATTTAGATTAATAGTATAATTAATTAATTTATTAATAAGATTAAATTACTCACCCCTATCATTTACGAATATGTAATATTCGGAATTGGTAGTAATTTAATCATTGTTATCTATATTCTACTAGTGCTAAGAATAGTAAGAGTAATGATAGTAATTATATTAGTTATATGCTAATATTAAAAATAATAATAGTAATTGTATTATTTATATTAGACTACTATAAAGTATAAGGGTAATAATAGTAATTGTATTCTTTATATTCTACTACTATAAGGGTAAGGGTAATAATAGTAATTGTATTATTACTATTATGCTATTATTAAGGGTAGTAAGGGTAATAATAGTAATTATCTTATATTAGTAAAAGAATAAAGGTAGTGCTAGTAATTAATTGAAATTACTTAAAGTAATTTAATCTCTAGTTATTTAAATAATACATATTCTTGATATCTAATATATTTAAATAGAAAATAGATTTTAATTATTTTTAATTAAGTTAACTATTTCTGTGTAATATTAAATAAACTAATGGACTATTTTAATATAAATTACTCTTAATATACAATAAATTTACATAAGCTAATGAATTTATATCTAATAAGCTTATATAAAATAAGCTAATGGATTCATTTATAATAAAGTTATAGAGGTGAATTATCTAAATATAGATTCTTTTTAATATACAATCTAGTTCTATAAGGGGGCTAATAAATATATTATTTAATATAGTTAAATAGCTAAATTATTTCTAATATTCAGTATCTTTATTTAAATTATCTGGCCTACTATTATATAATAAAAATAAGAAGAATATTAACTAAATAAATTATAATTAAATAGCTAAATTATTGAATATTGTAGAATAATAATCTAATAGATTATTAAGGATAATGACTTAAACATTATTTGAGAATATGATAAATAAGATAAATTAATAAAATAATAGGGGGGCCTAATTAATATAGTTATTTGTATTAATAAATAAAATTAAATTCTTAATTTATAGTATTAATAAATTGTATAGTTGATATTTAATAATTTAATCCTAAGATATAAATCAATGTCTAGTATATTGATGAATAATTAAATAGAAGGGTCTAATAAGATTAAATTTATTATAAATTAGTGAGTGTTTAGCCATTAATTTAATCAATAAGTAAAATAATATCTTAAATATTACTGAATAATTAAATAGGGGGGGTATAACCATAAGTATAATTAAAATATAAAGAGATAAAAATATAAGATGAATTAATTTATGACTAATTAGTATAAATAGAATAAATAGTAGATAATCATTAGATTATCTATTTATAAATAGAATATTTACATTACTATTAATAAATAACATAAAAGTAATGAGTGATATGATAAAAAATTTAAGTTTTAAAGGGATAATTATGGAAACTAATCCTATTGTCTGTAGGAAAATAAAATAAATATTTTAATTTCTAGTAAGCTACCAAAGAGTAAAATTAAAGGTATATAATTTCAATTATCACATATGTGATAATCAGGTTTAATTACCATGTTAAATTATCAGGTAGTAAATATAACTAGATATTTCCTAAAGGGAAACCAATTAACGAAGAACATAGGGAACTGAATCATCAAAGTACCTATAGGAAAAGAAAATAACAATGATATTTTAAGTAGTGGCGAGCGAAAGAAATATTTTTCAATTAATCTTGATTAATTGTTAATCTTCAAGTAGAGCGAGTTATAAATTGTTCGAATAAAGGAGAACCAATCTTCTAAGATATAAATATAGACAATAGAGTGATAGAGAAAAGTACCGTGAGGGAAAGTTATAAATAGTTATTCTATAAGCTATGGAAGAATAATTAAATAAATTATTCAACCATGTACCTTTTGCATCATGGGTCAGCAAGTTAATTAAATTTGCAAGTGGAAACTAAGTTAATACGAAAATTAAACATTATCTCTGATAATGTGTGAGTAAATTTAATTAAACCCGAAACCTTGCGATCTTACCATGACCAGTTTTTTAAAGAACGAACTAGTAGGAGTCGCAAATCCTTTAGATGAGTTGTGGTAAGCTGTGAAATACAAATCTAGCAAGGTGATAGCTGGTTATCTACGAAAAAGTTTTAAGACTTGTCATTATTAATTATTTTTAACAAGTACAGTACTATTTAATTCTAGGGGTAATTATTAGTTAATTTTTATTAAATTTACTAACTTCTAAATTAAATAACCTCGGAATATGTTATTCTTTTTATATAATGAATTGGACTATCGGTGATAAGGTCGATAGTCGAAAGAGAAACAACTCAGACCAAAGTTAAAGTTCCAAATTATTAATTAAGTGAACAAAATGATGGTTAGATATTAAGATATTCAGAATCTAAACTTGGAAACAGTTATGATTGAAAGAAAACGTAAAAGTTCACTGAATGAAATAATTAATCATAAGTAATGCTTATTGATTAATAAACTTATTAATATAAGTGTATCTAATTACAAAAAATTCATCGGATCTAAGTTAATAACTGAAACTTTGGAAATATAATTATTTAATTAAGAATCCATTGATTCTTACATTTAATTCTCATTTATTTTTAAATAAATTATTGCTATAATCTAAATAAATCATTAATCATTGCTATAATCTAAATAAATCATTAATCATAGCTATAATCTAAATCATTTTTAAATACAATTAATTTTATTGCTATTTTCTATTTTATTAATTAACCTTACATAAGCTATATTGATCTTAATTAATCTTAAATCATCAGCTATGCTGATGTTTATTTTTAGTCTAATTATCTATTTATACAGATAGATATATTAGTTTATAAGTTTATTAATGAGTTTACTCATTAATTTGTTAAATAGAATTTGCATATGTATTATCTAAGGAAGCTATTATACAATATAATTAATTTTATTCTTCATCAAGGCTATCATGTTTTGCATGGTTCCTATGAATCCCACAAGGATTTATTAAGGAGATAATTAAGAGATATATTCGACAAGAGTTTAAACCAGCTAAGGTGGTACTCTGCAGAGTATCATTATATAAATTATTTATTTATTCTTAGCTGGGTTTGAGAAAGATTTGATTTGATTGAATCTCAGTTTTGTTTTATTTTATTAGTTGGGGTGATACACAGGATCCTTGTTTAATAGTAAGTGCCTAATATGGCCGGTCCCCCCTGGTACCAATTTTCGATTGTTGAATTGGAATCAAAGACTCAAGTTGATATAATTTAAAATGATCACAAATAATGTGATCTTAATAGAATTATTAGTTAATTCATACAGGCAACTATTATATAATAGTTCCCATTAAATTACAAAGTAATTCTTCTCTAATTATCTAGCTAAAGATATATAATATCTGATATATAATATCTGTATAGCAATATATTCTTATGAGTATATTAATTCTAATTTTAAATAGATTTAATAGATCCTAATTTGATCTATATGATAATAATCAATTGAATATTTTGAGATGTTATTTATGAAAATAAATAATTACTAATAGAAATATTTGATATTAATAATCTCTTATTATTGATTCTTATTTACGAATCTTTGATTGCATTTTCTAAATTAATATTAGTTGACTACATCCCTTGTAGTCTCTATGCAAATGATAAAAAATCATTGGCTAAATGTCCAAAAATAACATAATTATTGCCTTTGATATTAATCTTTTTGGTTAATCATCATTAAAAATACTTATAATATTTAGGTGAATATAATTTATTATTTTGTATAATGACTTTTTAAGTGAATTATCATAATAAATTTTCTATTCATCAAGTTAATAACCTATTAATAGACTTTCTAAACTTATAAATTAATCTGTAATAATATTGTTAACTAATAAATTTTATTCCAAAGACCTATTTATATACTATCTAGTTAATTATTAAAAATATTGAATTTAGTATTAGATGGCTAATTAAATATTTAATTAGATAAAAGTTGGTTAAATGATAAATATATTAATAAAGAGTAATGATTAATTAAATTCAATAGAATAATGAGAAATTATTTTTAATGTAATAATATTAAATAATAATATTTAGTAGTAGATCGTTCCTTAAATTAATCATAAATTTTAATCATTTTAATGATTTATTATGATTTCTATAGGAAGTGATAATGCTGACATTAGTAACGTAAAAAAAGGTTTAAATCCTTTTCGCCGTAAACCCAAGGTTTTTGAAAGAACATTAAATGTTTTCAAGTAAATCAATCTCTAAGAAAATTAAATATCGATGAGAAAAAGATAATAATCTTTTTAACTGATAGAATGTGATATTAAATTCTAATCTTTCTAGAAAATTTAACTTAATTGTACTAAAACTGACACTAGTGGGTTAAATGTTAAAACATTAAAGGCGTAGAAAAAATTAATCTCAAGGAACTCGGCAAAATTGCTCCGTACTTTCGAAATAAGGAGTGGCAAATAAAGAATAAAATATTAGCATAGCTAATATCTAAATTATAATTATTTGTCTCAATAAATAGCGTTGTACAACTGTTTACTTAAAACACAGCACTATGCAAAGATAATAATCATAGTATATAGTGTGACTTCTGCTCAATGTTAGTGAATAAAATTAGAAAAAAATAAAAATACTAGAAAGATAAATTCTTTCTTTATTAATGATTAATTTTATATTAATCTTAGTATTCTTTTTAATTCTTTTTAACAGCTAATTAATTGCGGCTTTATTCTTTAGAGTCCTAAGGTAGCGAAATTCCTTGTCCACTAAATATGGTCGAGCATGAATGAATGAATGATACAACGGCTGTCTCGAGATTAAATTCAGTGAAATTGTAATAACTGTGCAGATACAGTTTATCTTCAGTGGGACGGAAAGACCCTAGCAGCTTAACAATAATTAGAAATAGTTTTAAATATTTATTAAATAAGCTAGTAGATTATACTATACTTAATTATCTTTTTAATAAATGGTCTATGACTAATTAATCTTCTTTTTTAATAATCATAATGATTATTTTATTTAGAATTTTATTCTTTAAAACAAATTACTTGTAATTTATTTCTAACTGGTTGTTTCAGTGGGGCGCTGTTCTCAAAAAAAATATCTGAGAAATCCGAAGGTCTAAAAAAGATTCAAGAAAAGTGAATTAAAACTATAGAAAATCAAATGAATAATTTTTGGTAATAGTTTTTAGTTAGTATATTAGTAATTAGGCTTAACTGATAAGATTTACCTATCTATCAGATGCGTAAGCAGGGTAAAATGACCCGTGTGTTTTTTATGGTAATGCACACGTTCAATGGATAAAGTTACGCTAGGGATAACAGATTAATAGAGTACAAAAGTTCATATTGAGCTACTCTGTTTGATACCTCGATGTCGACTCAACCTATCCTTCAGGTGCAATCGCTTGAAAGGGTCCAACTGTTCGTTGGTTAAAAGGTTTCGTGAGTTGGGTTAAGTCCGTCGTGAGACAGGACGGTTCCTATCTGCTGAAGATAATAGAATTAATTAAAATTGTAAATCTCGTACGCAAGGATTGATTTGCTCTAATCTCTGATCTTTCTGTTGTCAAATCAATATATTAAATGATTATATATTTAACTTTATTAGATTATTTCTAATATTATATGATTCGCATTGCAGATACTATTAAATTAGATAAATATAAGAATTGAACACATATCAAATTCGAAGATTATTTTAATAAATTCCTTTTATTGACATTGTCAATATGAAAAAAATCTAGACTAGATTAATTAGGTTCAATTGTGTTTACTTTTTGAATTCTAATTTTTTCTTAACTTAAATGGCTTATTGCCTCTCTTTTCCTTATCACTCATTCTTTTTGTCTTGATAACTTAATGGTTAAAGTATAACACTGAAGTTGTTAATAAAGTGGGTTCAATTCCTCTTCAAGACATTACTATTTATGATAATATTTTATCTAACCCATTAATTATTATCTTTTCCCCCTTTATTCTTATGAAAAATTTAAGAAAATTCCCTCTTGTTAATCTTTTTAATAATTATATGATAGATGCTCCTGAACCTTCTAATATTAATTATTTCTGGAATTTTGGTTCTTTATTAGCTACTGTTCTTGGTATTCAAATTCTTTCTGGTATTTTCCTTGCTATGTTTTATACTCCTCATTTTGATTTAGCATTTTTATCTGTAGAACATATAATGAGAGAAGTTAATTATGGTTGGTTAATTAGATATATGCATGCTACTGGTGCTTCATTCTTTTTTGCTTTCCTTTATCTTCATATTGCTAGAGGTTTATTCTATGGGAGCTATCGTAGACCTAGAACTTTAACTTGGACTATTGGTACTGCTATCTTCTTCTTAACTATTTTAACTGCCTTCTTAGGTTATACTTTACCTAATAGTCAAACTAGTTATTGGGGTGCTACTGTTATCACTAATCTTGTTAGTAGTATTCCTTTCATCGGTCATGATCTTGTTGAATTCTTATGGGGTGGATTTAATGTTAATAATGCTACCCTTAATAGATTCTTCTCTCTTCATTATTTATTACCTTTCATTATCTCTGCTTTAGCTATTATGCATATGATCGCTCTTCATACTAATGGCTCTTCTAACCCTTTAGGTATTACTGGTAATCTTGATCGTATCCCTATGAGCCCTCATTATTTAATTAAAGATCTAGTCACTATATTCTTATTCTTTATTATTTTCTCTATCATTATTTTCTATTTCCCTACTATCTTAAGTGATGCTGATAATGCTGTACCTGCTGATCCTATGAAAACTCCTATGTCTATTGTCCCTGAATGGTATTTATTACCTTTCTATGCTATCTTAAGATCTATCCCTAATAAATTATTTGGTGTTATTGCTATGTTCTTCGCTATCTTTATCTTATTCTTCTTACCTCTTCTTGATTTCAATTATATTAGAGGTAATAAATTTCAACCTATTGGTAAATTATTATTCTGGTGTTTCATCTCTAATTTTATTCTTTTAATGTTTATCGGTGCTAAACATGTTGAAATACCTTATGTTGCTATAGGTACCTATGCTACTCTATTCTATTTCGCTTATTTTGTATTCTTTATTCCTCTATCTTCTCTAATCTCTAATACCCTATTAGATTTAAATCAAAAATCTAATTCTATTACTAAATAATTTATATTATTTTTTAAACCCCCTACTACCCCCCTCTATAAATATTATATGTAATTATTAATTTATTCAATTATTATTTTATTACCTATCACCATTTATTATTTTATTATCTATCCCTACCCATTTATTCTAACTGTTTTAAATAGTTCTTTAGCTAATATTTTTATATAATAATTAATTCAATTCATAAACATCAGTGTAGAATTTTAATTTAGATAAGCGTAGCTTATTTATTATTAGTAGTCTATCTTTAGATTATACTGATGTATAATTTATGTTTATTCAGCTAATTGATTCCCTATTCATTATTTCTTTAATAAATAGCTTAATTAACTATATTTATATCTCTGTAATATTATTCTTTAATCTACTCTTATTATATTTTATATACCCCCTTATTATATTTTAAATAATAACTACATTATTCGTAGTATACTATCTAATATTATTTAATTTGTCTCTATAATAATATTCTTTAATCTACTCTTATTATATTTAAAATAACTACCATATTATTCATGGTCTACTGTCTAATATTATTTAATAACTTTATTAATATTCAAATTATACATTTAAATGAGTTTACTCATAAATTATCTATTAGTATTTAAATTATACATTTTAATGAGTTTACTCATCAATTAAACAAATACTTTTAGTTTTTGTATTTGTATTTGTATTTGTAATTATAATTATAAATAATTTATTAGTATTTATACCCTCACCCCCCCCCCCTTAATAATTTACTGAATATTTATATCTATAATAGTTATTCAAATATTCATATCTATTCTATTTCTAATAATTATCCCTCCCCCCTAATATTCATATCTATAATATTTAGAATTATCTAAATATTTATATCTATAATCTTTATAATAGTGTTATAAGTAGCTTATCTTTATAATAGTTCTATAAGTAGCTTATATATTTAATAATTAAATGCCTCAAATAATCATTTCTTTAATAGTTATAATAGTATTCAAATAGTTAGATCTATAATAATATCTAATCTCTATTAAATTTATAATATTTACTTTCCACCCTCATAATTATATCTATATTATTTATAATACCCCCCATAATTATATTATTTATAGTACCCTAATAATTATCTCTATATTATTTATAGTACCCCCAATAATTATATCTATCTTATTTATATTACCCCAATAATTATAGAGTTATATCTATATTATTTAAAGTATCCATATAGTTTATCTTTATTCTTTATAATACTCATGTAGTTTTATCTCTATTCTTTAGAATACTCATGTAGTTTATTTATATTCTTTATAATTCCTATCTAATTATATTATTATAATGTTACTAATAATTAGAATATTTACTAATACCCTTCATAGTTAAATATATAATATTTACTAATACCCTTCATAGTTAAATATATAATATTTACACATTATAGAAGATAATGTTTAATCTTTAGAATATCCCCCTAATAATTATATCACATCAGTTATACTGATGTTTATAGTAATCATATATATAATATATACTCCTATAATTATATTAAATAGTAATCATATATATAATATATACTCCTATAATTCTATTTACACATTATCAGAGATAATGTTTAATCTTTAGACTACCTCACTTTATCTTTTTACTACCTTACTTAATAATGTTTAATCTTTAAACTACCTTACTTAATAATTATAATTTTAATAATATTCTCCACCCCCTAAAGGTTAAATATATAATATTACCCTCCCCCCCTAAAAGTTAAATATATAATATTCCCCTCCCACCTACTACTCGATATTTAGATTATCTACCACATTATTCCTGGGCTATTGTCTAATATTATTTCATAACTTTATTAATAGCCTATATTATTTAATATCTTTATTCAGAGCCTATATTATTTAATAACTTTATTAATAGCCTATATTATTTAATAATTTATTAGTTTATAATATTTAATAATTATTTATCTAGTTTGTATATTATTTAATAATAATAACTTATTTATATTTAACATAAGTTACACTTATGTTTATTAATTATTTCACATTCTTGGAGATAATATATAGAATTATATTTAATTCTCATAATGATAAATTATAATTATTTAACCCTCCCTACTACTTCTTATATCAATATAATTTTAATCCTGATTACTAAAGTAATCATATTTTATATATATACTTCAAATATTCATCAGTAATCTCAAAGATATTACTGTCTCCTTTGATTAAATTACTACCAATTACGAATATTAAAATATTCGTAAATGCTAGAGGTGAGTAATTTAATATTCTTAATTTATTATTTTATTATCTATCCCTACCCCTTTATTATTTATTATAACTTATTATTACCTCTCCCTACCCATTTATTCTTTACTAATTCATCATTAATACTATAGCCCCCTACTCTTTATATTTATTCTCTTTATAATAATTAATTAATTAATTCATCATTTATATTATACCCATTTATATTAATTCTTCTCCACATTAGTTATACTAATGTTTATTAATTATTCTCCACATTATTATCCATATTAGTTATACTAATATTCACTAATTATAATATATTATTAATTATTGGCCCCTTAATTAATTATTCTTATTTATTCGATAAGCGTAGCTTATTTAAATATCTTATTTAATTCTTCTATATCAGTTATACTTCTATTTATTTAACTCTTCTATATCAATTATACTTATGTTTATTTAACTCTAGTAGATATTTAATAATTCAATTATTTATCTCTTTATTCTCTTTAGTTTATACAAATCAAGAGTATTTATGTTTTATAAGTTATACCACATCAGTTATACTTATGTTTATTATTATTATAATCTCCTATTTAATATTCTAATATAAGCTATTAATTAATATCCTAATCACTTATTTAATATTATAATTTAACTATTAATCTCCTAATCACTTATTTAATATTATAATTTAACTATTAATATTCTAGTTTATCTTCTTAATATTCTAGTTTATCTTTATATTATAGCCTATTCTTTAACTATTCTTATTTATTTTATTCTATCTCCTTAATTAATATTCAATAACTTATACTTATTAATTTATTTCTCCTTCTATCTTAATATTTAGATAATAGATATTTATTAATTTGTATCTCCTTCTATGTTAATATTCACATTATCTACGATAATGTTTATCAAATAAAGATGACATATCCATATTAGTTATACTAATGTTTATTAATTATAATATTTTATTTATTGGGGGGGCCACTAATTAATTATTATCCTCATCAGTTCTACTGATGTTTATTTATTAATTAGATAAGCTACGCTTATTTATCAAATTATCTCTTTATTAATTCCAATTACTTTAGTAATCTTATTTTATTTATATAGATACTTCAAATATTCATCAGTAATATCTTTGATATTACTGTCTACCCTTGATTAAATTACTACCAATTACGAATATTAAAATATTCGTAAATGATAGAGGTGAGTAATTTAATATTATTAATTTATTAACTTATTATTACCTCTCCCTACCCATTTATTCTTTATTATAACTTATTATTATCTATCCCCTACCCATTTATTCTAACTGTTTTAAATGGTTATTTAGCTAATATTTTTATATAATAATTAATTCAATTCATAAACATCAGTGCTATTCTTTTTTATTAATTAGATAATTCTATCTAATCATATTGATTAAAAGTACTCTCAATATTAATCTATAGTATTCTCAATATTAATCTATAGTACTCTCAATATTAATCTATAATATTAATCTATAGGCTTACTTAATTAAGTTAACTTATAAATATCTACTAATTTAATATAATACTTACTAATATAATATCTCCTAATCTAATATCATATTTATTAATCTAATACTATACCCCTAATTTAATATAATTAATACTAATCTATGTATAAATTACCATAATTTAGTATCTAATACTAATCTATCTGTAAATAATTATCTTCATCTTCTCTATGCTAATTTCTATTTAAATAATTATCATAATCTTATCTATACTAATTTATATTTAAGTAATTCACATAATATTCTCTATTCTAATTTAATATAATACTTACTAATATTTTACTTACTAATCTAATTAATACTAATTTATATGGATATTTTACCTACTAATCTAATTATTACTAATTTATATGTGAATTACCATAATCTTCTCTTTATTAATTTATCTGTATGTAAATAATCTGTCTAGTTATTACTTAGATTACTATACTTAATGTTATCACTAATAAAGACTATAGGAATTTACTCTTTATTTACTATCTTTATAAATAGTAATAGTAATTCTCAATTATTAGTTAATGACTTTTAATTAAACTTATTAAGTCAATTGTTAGATCTACTTCAATATCTTAGATATTCATCTATTAAATATACACTAGAGTAGATTGTTAAATCTACTTTAATATCTTAGATATTCATCTAGTAAATATACACTAAAGTAGATGCCTACTTGTAGTAATCTTTTAACTTATTACTCTATATCTAATTATAATTCTTTAAGTATATTTAAATGCACATAATTTAATTCTCTTATTCTTTCTATATGATTTTAATTGTATATTTATCCTAATCAGTTATACTCATATTTAATTATATTTCATTTTAGCCCTTATTATAGTTTTTTATTCCTCTTTATCTTACTTGTTATTTATCATCAAGTTAACTTTATTTAATATATTTCATATGTATATTATTTGTATTATTTGTATTCTTTTTATCTAACTATTTTATTTAATTATTTACTCATCTGTGCTATTCTTTTTATATTAATTAGATAATTCTATTTAATTATTTACTCATCTGTGCTATTCTTTTTATTAATTAGATAATTTTATCTAATCATATTGATTAAAAGTAATGGATAATTTATATTTATAATGACTTCTCTACTTTATAATTCTTATTAAATTATTCATAAATTTACTAATAATTCTACTTTATTATTTTATTAAATATCAATACTTTATATAATTAAATAAATCTAATAGTACTAATACTTGAAATTAACTTAAATCTAATAGTACTAATACTTTTTAATAACTTAATAATATTACACATCAGTATAATTGATGTTTAGAGATATTTTAAGTTAATAATTATATAATATTTATTAAGTAGATACCTCTATTGATAATCTTTATTTATTAGCTATGCTAATTTTATTGAGAAATACTGTGTTTAATTATTGATTTTATCAATATACACAGTAATTAAACTAGTTAAATACTTTAAGATAAGGCTAACTAATCAGCTAATACATTGCCTTCTTAAATTAATATCCAAGATACTAATCTATATATAAATCAATTATATAAAGGTTAATTATAATTAGCCTAATATATATTAATATAGCTTATGTAGATATCTTAATTTTATATCTTTTATAAATAATATCCATTCATTTGATATTTGTTAATTCTCTTATTCTTCTCTCTATTCTCTTTTTGTATTTACTTGTTTAGGACTATCGTATCTTTCTGATCGATTCTTAATTTAGAGTTCGAATCTCTTATTTCTCTATTAACTGTGATTTTTAATCTTTAATTTTTAGTTAATCTAAATTAAAACCGTGCTCTACGGTAAGGTGTTTCATATTATTCTACTCTGAAAAGAGAAAATATTAATTTAATTAACTATCCTTATTACCCTTTAATTGTTATCTTATTTATTAACTATCCTTATTCCCCTTAATTGTTATCTTATTTATTAACATTTTACTTTATTACTTCTCTATCTTTATTATCGCCCCCTTTATCTTTATTAATTATTCACTTATTTACCTTATTTTATTTATTTAATCTATAATATTTATTTATAATGGGCTATATTTAATAATAATCTTACTTAAAATTACTTTAAATAGTTAGTTATTCTTCTCTATTTATAAAATCTTTAATTATCTTACATATTAGTTTAATTAATCTAGTTATATTATACTTATTCTCTATTATTTGATATTATACAAATATTCTATTTTCACATTCTCTATTATAATGTTTATTCATCCATTTACTTAAGTTATTCTATTAAGATTCTATTTTTATTATAATTCAATTTACTATATTTATAATTACCCATGAAATAAATAATGCTTCTTTTAATTAATCTTAATTTATACACTTAAGCTATACTTATCTTTATTAAATATCTTATTTTAATTAGTAGACTACTCTTAAATAATCTTTTATAATCAATTAAGTATTTATTAAATGGTTATTGCTTTTAACTATTCTTAATGTTAATATCTTTATATTTTATCAAATCTATTAGGCTTATTCTTTTATTCATATATCTAATGCTTATTATTTTATTAAACTATCCCTATTCTTATCATTATTAACTATTATATTGAATAATATACATATAAATGATACTTAATAAAATTCTTATCTAATATTTATTGCTATCTTTATTAATGATTAATTATTAGTCTTACTTAATTTAATTCAATTAGCTTAGAAAATATAATTAACTTACATTAATAATACCTATAATCTTCAATTAAATAATTATGAATAATAGTTGCCTTAAGTATTAATCTTTTTGTTAATCTTCATTAAAATACTTATTTGTTTAGTTAATCTTATAGAATGTGTATGTTGCCTTTAATAATGATTAAAGTTTATAGCCATAAAGAATATCTTTGGTATTCATCTAAACTATACTAAATATGATATTTATCAGTAAATATTTATTCAAATATTTACTCTATTCATTAGTACCTAGCAGAATACTTTATAATAAATTAATCTTAAATAAGATAGTTTTGATTAAGTGATATATACAAAATATGGTCCTCATAAAAAATACTTACAGTATTATGTTAAATATTTGGCTAATCATATTAAATAACTTACATAATTATAATTTTATATCTTTATCAAGTATGTGAATAGATTTCACTTCTATGACAAATTATTATACAATTTGTTTAATTATCAAGATAATTCTAAACTTAAAATAAGCTAATTAACTATTAAATCTATATGCAAAATGATATTATTAACTAGTCTATTAATTATCTTTGACAATTACCTTAGTACTCATTATAAATTTTTTAACAATTTATCTAATTAATACTATGTATAGTCTAATTTATCTTTATCTATGGCTATAGTTAATTTATTACCCTGTATATTAGATAATCCTTATAAGTAGCTTCTTTGTTTATAACTTTTATCCTAATAAAGTACATGAATAAAATTCAATTATAAAAAGAATACCTTTGGTATTCATTTAATTAACTACTCAAATAATTTATAAATCTATATATACTAGTAAATTATTCATCTTAAATGATACCCCTATTTGCTAGTCGATTAGTTTCACTTATCTTTATGTAAATTATTCATCTTAAATAATATCCTATTTGCTAGGCAATTAGTTACATTTATCTTTATGAAAACTATCCATTGGATAGTTGATTAAAGAATCCCGATTAAAATATAATAAAGTGTATTACTATAAAGTAAATCTTAAGATAAAATTCTATTAATAAATTCTATTAAGATTAATCACAGTCAATTATTAAAAATAATTAACCTTATAGGTTAAATTTATTTAGATTAATATTACTTCCTTATTTCTTTACTTACTTATTTATTTATTTACTTACTTACTTCTTCATTTAAATAAGTGATTAATTATCAATTGATAATTAATTAATTAATTAATTAGTAATATTAATTAACCAATCCTATAGAGCTTTAAGGTTTAAATAAATTGCATTGTTAAATATACAAATCAAAAATGAAACGTTGGTTATTTTCTACAAGTGCTAAAGATATAGCTATCCTATATCTTATTTTCTCATTAATATCTGGTCTTCTTGGTTCTGCTTTTTCTTTAATTATAAGATTAGAATTATCAGCTCCTGGATCTCAATATTTAATGAATAATAATCAGTTATATAATGTAGCTATTTCTAGTCATGGTGTTTTAATGATATTTTTCTTTATTCTACCTGGATTATTTGGTGCATTTGGTAATTATTTAGTACCATTATTAATAGGTACTCCAGATGTAGCTTATCCAAGAATAAATAATTTATCTTTTTGGCTATTACCACCAGCATTAGTATTATTACTAATTTCTGCTTTATGTGAAGATGGACCTGGTGTTGGTTGGACTATGTATTATCCTTTATCAGGTATAAGTTCTCATAGTGGTTTATCTGTTGATCTATTAATTATGAGTCTTCAATTAACTGGTATCTCTTCTACTCTTGGTAGTATTAATTTAATTACTACTATGATTAATATGAGAGCTCCAGGTTTAACATTACATAAAATGCCACTATTCTGTTGGTCCATTTTAACTACTTCTATTTTACTTGTTCTTACTTTACCTGTCTTAAGTGGTGGGCTAATTATGTTATTAAGTGATAGAAATTGGAATACTTCTTTCTTTGCACCTGAAGCAGGTGGAGATCCTGTGCTTTACCAACATCTTTTCTGGTTCTTCGGTCAAGGATGGCCGTTGTTAATTGTAAAATTAACTTTATATTGAGCTATATGCGAGAAATTTTATGTATTCACAATAATGTTAGTTACTATTTTTTTAAGTCTTTATTTCTTTAAAGCCAATCTAGTTAAAAAATTAACATTAGTAAGAAATAATTCGCAGATAACCAAACACTATTTATTTTCATCTTCTTTAAATCATACTTTGATTTTTAGGAGATTTAAATGTAGTTTAGTAGGAATCTCAGAGACTACACGCTCAACAACCAATTTTAATAATTTAAAATTTAATCAATGATTAGCAGGATTAATAGATGGAGCAGGTTGTTTAAAGATTAATAAACAAAATGTTATTTCATGTGAAATTATTTTATCTTTAGATAATGAAAAAGCACTTAGACTAATTAAAAATCATTTTGGTGGTTCAATCAAATTAAGAGCTGGTAATAGAATAGTCAGATATCGTTTACGTGATAAATCTAATATAATTAAATTAATAAATGCTATTAATGGTAATATCTATAATAATAATAGATTAATTGAATTACATCATACTTGTTTAATTCTTAATATTCCTATCATTTCTTCTATTTATTCTCATAATAATTCTTATATCCCTAATAATAGTAGTTGATTTGCTGGTTATTTTGATACTAAAGGTTTTATTTCATATTCTTTTATTAATAATAAACCTCAATTAGTTATAAGCCTAGAAGATAAATCTATTAATAATGTTAATTATTTTGTTAATCGATTTAATGGTTCAATTATTTTTAATAATTCTAGAAATGGTCTCTATATTTGGCATATTACTACTCCAAAAGATATCTTATCTTTTGTAGATTATATTAAAATTCACCCCTCTAGAACCATTTTAATGAATAAAATTCTACTCTGTAAATTATTCTTTGAACTTTCTAATTTAAAAGCTTATGCAGCTACTCCTTCATCTAATCTATTTAAAAGTTGGTTATCATTTGAAAAAAGATGGCAAAGAAAATTTTAATTTACTTGATTAATATTAACTAGGATATTAGTAGCTACCTAAATATTAACCAATTATCTAATTTATATTAACCTATTATATATTTTTATTGGCCCTTTCTATAAGTTAGCACATTATCTAATGTAAGTTAGCTCTTTATGTAATTTAGCCCATTATCTAATTTATAAAAGTTAGTGTAACTAATTATCTATCTAATCTATCTCTTTTTGTGAATTTAACTAATTTGCTATTTTATTTACTTAGAAATTAGTTGTATTAATTTTCTATTTTATTTACTTAGTAGCTAGCTCTATTAATCTTCTATCTTATTCATCTCATTATCTTTGATAATGTCCTACTCTTTATCTTACTTGCTCTATCTAATTACTTTCAGTAATTTTTATACTATAAATTTTTAATACACCCCTAATTAAAAAGAATCTAGTTAATAATTTATTTAATATTGATTCTTAATTAATAATTATAATAAAGTTATTCTTTATTAATATTTCATTAGGCTAATCTCTCTATTATCTTTAATTTACTGTAAGTTAAGGGGATTTTTAAATCCCTAAGAATTATCTTTGATAATTTAATATCAACAAATAAATTGTTGATTTAATTCTAAAAATAGAATTGGTTGAAAAAATAGTCCAACATTACAGCTATCTATTAATGACTAAATAATTCAATAGTCTAGATTAATTATACTTTAATCATCATTAATATGTTAGCATTAAACCCCTACATCCTGAGGTTCTCGCTGTTAACGGGACAAATATATTAACCCCCGATCGTAAATACAAAAATAAACCCAAAAATGAAAAATATGAAATTACAAATAAATTCTTTAAATAATCAAATAAGATTATTACGAACATGCAATTTTGTTCAACATGAATTAATAATAAGATCAGAAATGAAGAGATTAGGATTCAAACCTGCTAAATTACCTAAATTAATATTACCTAAAAATGATATTGAATTTGGACACTATTTAGCTGGGTTAATTGATGGTGATGGTCATTTTAGTTCTCGATTCTCTATTTGTTTTAATATAGCAGATTCACATTTAGCATATTATCTACAAAGAAGATTAGGATTTGGATATGTCTATAAAGTTAAAGATAAAAATGCAGTAAACTTTACAGTTTCTGATAGATTAGGAATTGAAATAGTCATATCTTTAATCAATGGTAAATTTAGAACAGAAAGTAAATTTAAACAATTAACTAGATTATTAGAAGCACCTAAATTTAATAGATTTAGTAAAACTATTAAATTAAGTTTAAATAAAGGTACTTCTCCTAAAGATTTTGATAATTATTGGTTAGCTGGATTTTCTGATGCTGATGCTTCATTTCAAATAAAACTTGTTAAACGTTCTGCAAGTAGAACAGAAGTAAGATTAAATTACCAAGTTGATCAAAAAACAGATTATCTATTATGTATGATAAAAAATTTATTTGGTGGATATGTTGGTCATAGAGGTAGTCAAAATACTGCTTATTATGGTTCAACTAGTTACACATCTGCAGATAAAGTGGTTAAATATTTTGATCACTATCATATGCTATCTACTAAATTTATAAATTATTTACAATGGAGAAAAGTATATACTTTAATTAAAACACATCAACATTTAACTCCAAAAGGTTTAAAAAGAATTCAAAAAATCAAATCTATTATGAATAGTCAAAATAAATATTATTGTCTATTAATGGATTCAATAAATGATCTTTAAAATGCAGTAATATCTAGATTTAATTCTAGATTTACAGTCTTACTTGTTTCTATGATGAATCAAATTCATCTATTATTTAACCCCCCCTATACATTATCTATGCTAATGATTATTATTTAACTCCCTCTATACATTATCTATGCTAATGTTTATTATTTAATTAAAGTACACAAATATTAAACACCAAAGGTTTGTAAAGGATCAAATTTATTTGAAATAATCAAATAAGATTATTACGAACATTCAATTTGGTTAAACATAAATTAATAATAAGATCATTAATGAATAAATTGATATCCCAACCTACTAAATTAATATTACCTAATGATATTTAATTAGGGCACTATTTAGCTTGATTAATTTATGATGGTCATTTTTAGTTATCAATTATCTATTTGTTTTAATATAGCAGATATACATTTAGTATATTATCTACAAAGAAGATTAGGATATATCTATAAAGTTAAAGATAAAAATGCAATAAACTTTACAGTTTATAATAGAATCTAAATTGAAATAGTTATATCTTTAATCAAGGGTAAATTTATAAAATAAATTTAAACAATTAATTAGATTATTATAAGTACTTAATAGATTTAGCCCAACTATTAAATTAAGTTTAAATAAAGATACTTCTTATAAAGATTTTTATAATCATTAATTAGCTTTATTTATGATGCTAATGCATCATTTAAAATAAAAGCTATAGAACATCCTAAAAAGAAGTAAGATTCAATTACCAAATTTATTAAAAACAGATTATCTAATAAAAAATTTATTTGATGAATATGTTAGTCATATAGGTAGTAAAAATACTACTTATTTGGATTATACTAGTTTTAAATATGCTGATAATGTGGTTAAATATTTTGATCACTATCTACTAATTTTATAAATTTACAATGAATAAAAGTTTATTCTTTAATTAAAGTACACAAATATTTAACTCCAAAAGGTTTGTAAAGAATCAAATCTATTTTAAATAATAAATATTATTGTTTGTTAATAGATTAAATAAATTATGATCTTTAAATTGTAGTAATGTATAGATTTTGATTCTAAATTTACAGTCTTATTTCTATGATGAGTCAAACTCATCTATTCTGATAATTTATTAAGAGTAATTATTTATATTTTTCACCTATCTCCTTTATTATATTTAAACTTCCTTCAATTATATTTTATAGTTATATAAATATTTTAATTAGAAGAATAGTATTTTGAATATATTTATATTCAATTAAGCTACTTAAATATAGTTATTTTTATATTTTACAATTATTTTATTATAGGCCTCGTAATGTTGCTATATACTGGAACATCCTCAATAAATTTAAAATACTCCTTAACAAATGTTAATAAAGTAACAAAGTTTAAATCAAGGGGACAATCAGTAGGTAACTATTTAATTAATAGAAAATTAATAGGAACCTCAGAGACTACACGCAACAAGATTACAGAAAAGGTTAAAAAGATTTCAATACATGTACCACAGCATATTAAACCAAATGATAAAGAATTAGGCAATTATTTAGCTGGTTTAATTGATTCTTCTGACGCATTATTTAATAATAAATTACAATTATTTATAATTTTTAATTTATCAGATATCCGATTAGTTTATAATATAAAAACAAGAATAGGATATGGAAAAATAATGAGAAAGAAAGATGAAATATTGTTACTAATAACAAAACCTAAGGGAATAGAAAAAGTTATTAATTTAATTAATAATAAATTTAGATCTGTCAATGTTTTTAATCAAATTACTAATATGATTTTAATTAATCCCCAATATTATGAATTGAATAAAAATATTAAATTACAAACTAATGTTTCTTTAGATCTCAATAATTTTTGATTAACAGGTTTAGCTGAAAGAACAATTCAATTTAATCAATCTTCTCAATTATTAAATTGTCAGATGTATCATAAAAAGAATTATTTTTTATCTCTAATAAAAAATTGATTTGGAGGAAATATTAAATTTATACCTCATAAAAATATTTATTGTTATAATTCAATTAATTATAGCTCAGCTAGAAAAATATTAAAATATTTTGATCATTATCCTTTAATGTCAGATAGGTATATTGAATATTTAAAATTTAGAAAAAAATATATTGAAATTAATCAAATTTATTAATAAATTTGTATTTTAATCGTAATCTAAGATATAGTCCGAACAAAGGTCATAAGCCTTTGAGAATTAAAAAGAATAGATTAATTATTGAATTAACTATTTTATTAATCAACAGAATTGTTATATTCTAATTTTACCAGCATTTGGTGTTGTTTCTCATGTAATTTCTACCTTTGCTCATAAACCTATCTTTGGTAAAATTGGTATGATTTATGCCATGTTATCAATTGCACTTTTAGGTTGTATGGTATGGAGTCACCATTTATATACAGTAGGTTTAGACTCCGATACTAGAGCATATTTCACTGCAGCTACAATGGTTATTGCGATACCTACAGGTATCAAAATATTTAGTTGGTTGGCTACATTATCTGGTGGTTCAATTGAATGGTCAAGAGTACCAATGCTATATGTATTAGGATTCTTAATCTTATTTACTATAGGTGGATTAACAGGTGTAGTATTATCTAATTCTGTATTAGATATTGCTTTCCATGATACCTATTTCGTGGTTGCCCATTTTCATTATGTTCTTTCTATGGGTGCATTGATGGGATTATTAGCTGCTTACTATTTTTGGTCTCCAAAAATGTTTGGACTAAATTATAATGAAACTATAGCTTCTATTCAATTCTGGTTATTATTCATTGGTGTTAACCTTGTATTTGGACCTCAACATTTCTTAGGTCTTAATAATTACCCAAGAAGAATACCTGATTACCCAGACGCATTTGCAGGATGGAATTATATCTCAAGTATAGGCTCTATGATTACTATGATTTCTCTTATCTTATTTATTTATATCCTATATGATCAATTTACTTCTAATAGAGTTGTTGTTAATAACCCTTGGATCTTACCTAATTTCTTCGATTCTAATCCTTTATTCTTAGAATTTAAAGCTGATACTGCTGATTCTATTGAATGGTTATTAACTTCACCTGCTCCTCATCATTCTTTCCATAATCTACCTGCAATGTCTTAATTGTTTTCGATAATCTTTGATTATCTTTAATTTAACCCCCCCCCCACACACACACATACATACACATATTTACACTTTATTATTAATTCTAACTTATTTTTATTAAATCTTAGTAATTATACCTAATATCTCATCTACTATATTCTTCTTTATCAATACTTTAGCATTGATGTTTACCTATAAATTAAATATAAAATACTTACTAATTATTATTAGTAACTTATAAAGATAAGGCATTTCATCTTTATTTATAATTTATCTTAATTAAGATTACTAAAGTAATCTTATTGGCTAGAGGTACTTCAAATATTCATCAGTAATATCTTTGATATTACTGTCTCCCTTGATTAAATTACTACCAATTACGAATATTTTTAATATTCGTAAATGATAGGGGTGAGTAATTTAATATTCTTAATTTATTAATTATTTTACTTATTATTGGGCCCCTTCTATATTATTATTGGGCCCCCCTTCTAAATTATTATATACTATTATCTTTATCTATTATTTATTATTGGGTACCCTTATTTATCTATTCTATTTAGATTATACTTAATGAGTTCTATTATATTTAGATTATACTTAATGAGTTCTATTATATTTAGATTATACTTAATGAGTCCTAGTTAATCTATATTCAATTTTATTAATGAGCCCCTCTATTTATTATATTTATACTATAATTATGGGTCCTAGTTAATCTATCTTCAATTTAATTAATGAGTCTCTTTATTTATTCTATTTATATTATATTTATGGATACTAGTTAATCTATATTCAATTTTATTAATTATCATTTATGTATTTTATTAATAGGCTCCTTCTAATCTCTATTAAATTTATTAAGAGTATAATTATTAATAGGCCCCTTGCTAATCTCTATTAAATTTATTAAGAGTATTATTATTAATATTATTATTCTTATTCTTATATTAGATATTATAGCTATTATTTAATTATATTTATTACTCTATACTAAATTATTAATCCTTATTTATTATACCTCAGCTATGTTAATCTTTATTATACATCAGCTATGTTAATCTTTATTTATTATACATTAGCTATGTTAATCTTTATATTTATTCTCCACATTATCTACAATAATGTTTTATTAACTATACTCACACATTATCTCTAATGTTTATTTATTAAGTATAATCTATATTTATTATCTATACTTACACATTATTTATGATAATATTTATTTAGACATTATCTACGATAATGTTTTATTAATTCTAATATTTTATTTATTTATTGGGGCCCCCTTATAAATTATTCTCTTCATCAGTTATACTGATGTTTATTTATTAAATACTACTATTATGACTTATTTATTTAGACATTATCTACTATAATGTTATTACCTATTCCTTCTATATTTATTCAGTATAATCTATATTTATTAACTGTCTTCACACATTATCTATAATGTTTATTTATAATCTATTTATATTGCTATTATATTATTTACTCCCTTCTATATTTATTAAATAGAATCTATATTTATTAAGTATAATCTATATTTATTAACTGTACCCATATTAAATAGAATCTATATTTATTATCTATACTTACACATTATCTATGATAATGTTTAGATTAATTATCTGTATTTCTACATTATCTATGCTAATGTTTAGATTAATTATAAAATGGTATTAAATAATACATATTATTTATACTAATGTTTAGATTAATTATCTTTATTCATATTAAACATAATAATTATTATTTCTATATTCATAGTCAATAATTATTCTCTCTATTTACACATCAGCTATGCTGATCTTTATTAATACTTCCTTTCTTAACATTAAATAAAGCTATATCTATTTAATATTAACTCTACTAATATTATTATTTTTATTCTCTCTTTATTCTAAAGCTATTTAATATTAATTCCATTGATGTGCTATTTTATTTTCTAAAGCTATTTAATATTAATTACATTAATGTTATGCTATCTTATTTTATAAAGTTATATCTATTAACTACATTGATGTTATGCTATTTTATTTTATAAAACTATCTCTATTTAATCTAAATTACACTAATGTTTTGCTATATTATTTACCACATTATCTTAGATAATGTTTATACTTTAAATGCTAATTATACATTATATATTTAGAATAAACTATGCTTATTTAATAATTAGAATTCTTTTGACTCTTTACTATATTCTCATAGAGAATGCTATTTAATAATTAGAATTCTTTTGACTCTTTACTACATTATCGTAGATAATGCTTATTTAATAATTCTTTTTACTGCATTATCGTAGATAATGTTTAATTAATAATTCTTAATCTGATTAGTTAAAGGGTTAATAATTATATTTAAAAGTAATAACGTAGTAAAAGTTATTATAAAAATGTAATAAATGATTATAAAAAATAGAATAAATGATTATGTAAGGTGTAAATAAATTATTATGAAAGATAAAATAAATTAAGGTGTAATAAGATTATCCATATTATCTTTAAGCATGTTTATTAATTAATACTATTATTAGTCTTATTCATCTCATTATCAAAGATAATGTTCTATTCTTTTTTATTACTAAGAATACTATTATTTTTTAGATACTTATTTTTATTACTAAGGATACTATTATTTTTTAGATTATTGAGATTTTTAATATTTTATTATTAATTCTTATATTATTTAGGGAAAATAGCTTAATTGGTAAAGTGGATTGCTTACAACAATTTAGTTAAAGGTTCAAATCCTTTTTTTCCTTTAAAAATATGTAATTATAGGGGATATCCCTTTTTATTAAAATACAAATCAAATGGCACAAGCAATGAAATATGTTGGAGCTGGTTTAGCTACTATTGGTGTTAGTGGTGCTGGTGTTGGTATTGGTTTAATTTTCAGTAGTTTAATTAATGGTACTTCTAGAAACCCTTCTTTAAGACCTCAATTATTCTCTATGGCTATTTTAGGATTCGCTTTAACTGAAGCAACAGGTTTATTCTGTTTAATGTTAGCTTTCTTAATCATCTATGCTGCTTAATTAAATTTAAATTTAAATTTAATCTCAATACTTAATTACTACATTATCTGAGATAATTACTATTCAATTAGTTCTATTTATCTCTTATTAATTTAATTTATAAACCCCCTCCTCTTAAATCTTTAAATAAGCTACACTTATTTATTCCTTAATTATTCTTTATACTCATTATCAATTCACTATTATTAATGATTATTTATAATAGTTATTCTCAATTTCTTATTACTAATGATAATGATTATTATTTCAGTTACTTAAATACTCTTAGTTTTCTTTATGAAAGTGTATTTTATTCATTCAACTAGCTAATAATCAAGAGATTATTTGCACTAACTAGTTAATAATCAATAAATTATTTTCATTAACTAGTTAATAATTAATAAATTAGGGTATTAGCTAATATTATAGAAATTTACACTAGATAATATTCTAAAAATTTATACTAATTAATATTTTCATTAGCTAATATTATATAAATTTATACCCCCCTTATAATATTCTATTTATTTTTTATATTTATTCTTGGTATTTATTTTATTTATTCTTGGGATCTCTTTATTATAATTATATGCTAATTATTTGCTAATAATTTATATTAAACTACCAAAGAGTAGTTATTATACAAGATTATAATTAATATTCAATTACCTAAGAGTAATTCTTATACAAGATTCTAATTAATATTAAACTACCGAAGAGTAGTTATTATACAAGACTATAATTAATTTATTGATTACTTTAATTAAGTATATAGATTTACAAAGGTAATTATTAATGAGAAGTTACATTTATTAGTTTATTCATCTACTCTATTCTTTTATTTAGTTCTTTAACTTAATTGGTCAAAGTATGAATTTGATAGATTCAAAATCTTGGTTCAATTCCAAGAAGAACTAATTGATTAAGTAATTATTACTTTATAAATTACTCCATATCAATTATACTAACACATTATTTTATTATTCCATATCAATTATACTAACATATTATTTGATTAATTATTCCATATCAATTATGTTAACACATTATCTATAATAATGTTTATTTATTATCCATTAATATTCATAAGATTACTAAAGTAATCTCTTATTCAAATTTATTACACATCAGTTACTGATGTTTATTCTTAAAGTTAATTACAAATATTCAGTTTATAATTTATCTTAACCTATATTATCTCAACTACACTAATGTTTAGTAAATTATCTACCATAATGTTTAGTAAATTATCTTAATATAATCTACTAATGAATCTTGTTTATATTAACTTATTTTATTCAAATATACCTATCTATTCTTTTTATATTACTACTACTACTACTACTATTTTAATTTATTATATCTCTATTTATTCAATATACTCTCCTATAAATGTAAATTAGTGTAACTGATAGGGAAGATAATATTATCTGACTATAGATTAACATCAGTGGAATTAATGAAGATAGATAATTTACTTCTATTAGACTATTTATGTAATAATAATAAATTATTAAGTATGAATAAGCTTAGCTTATTTCATATCTTTCCATATAATAGTTAAATTACTTTTTATAATTAATGATCATTTTGTTATCTCAATTTATTATCAAATTATCTTGATAATTTGTATACATTTAAATCTTTTTTATCTAATTTGTTATTTGATTTTTCGTATATAAGCATAATTGGTTTATGTAATTTGTTATTTTTTGGATATAAGCATAATTGGTTTATGTAATTTATTATTTTTCGGATAGAAGCATAATTGGTTTATGTATTCGCTTTGGGTGCGGAAGTTTATTAGTTCGAATCTAATCTATCCGATATTGGAAAAATTGCTATTGGTACAGTAAGATATTCGCTAAATATCCGGAATAATTTTTCCTTGTGAGTTCGATTCTCACTTTTTCCGAACTAATTTTAATAAGAATATTATTTAATCATTCAAAACTATTCATTGCTTAAAAATAATTCTCATATTTTATATAATTGTCTCTACCTATTACTATGCTATTTATCCTGAATTAAAAGGTTAATATCATATTTATATGGTTAACTAGCTTAATTATCACCTATTAATATTTATTATAGTTGACTAACTTAATTATCAATTATCAATTATCAATTCTCTCTTAATTATCACCTATTCATAATCTAATTATATTATTAATTTTATTAATCTTTTAACTTATTTTAATTGATAAATATCAATATAACTCATGTAAAATCAATTAACTATTTAGACATTATCTACGATAATGTTCTTTCTAATCTATTTAAAAATAAGCTATGCTGATGTTCTTTCTAATCTATTTAAACATTATCTACGATAATGTTCTTTAAACATTATTTAGGTTACTATTATATTACCTATTACTTCTATATTTATTATTTTTACCTTCTTTATTAGTAGAATATTCATATAAAAATTATGATAATTGTAAAGATAACTACTACATTGCTTTAGCAATGATTAATCTTTTGTTAATCTTCTTTTCTATAATCAATTAATTTATTATTTATTATTTATTATTTATTATTTATTATTTATTAATAAGTATAGCTTATTTTTAGTCATTAATCACTACTATTTCTTTTTATTTTATTAACTATACTTATCTTTTTATTCTTTTTATTGATAAACATCAGTCTAACTTCTATGGCATAAATTAAATTGATAAACATTAGTATAACTGATGTGGAATAAATTAACTATTTCAATTACTTCTAATCAATTTCAATTACTTCTAATCAATTTCAGTTGTTATTTATTTAAATAACTTACTATTTTCAATTATTAATCATAATTCTTTTTATATTGTTACTTTAGACAATTCTTTACTCTTTATTTAAGGTAATATTATTTAATAAAATTATAATTTACATAAAGGTAACTACGTGGTCATTGCTTTAGCAATTATTAACTAACCTGTCTTATTTAAATAAGCTACGTTTATCTAATCATTTATAAGTTGACTACTCTTATTCAAATTTTATTATTAGCTTTATTCATATTTTATCTATTCATATTCTTAGATCATTTATCTATATATTCTCTATATTGATAGTACACGTATTGATAATTTTTATTAATCATGGGTATAGAAATTAATTATTGCTTAAATGCAATTACGTGACTATCTAAATGGTAATACAATGAATTCTCATCATAAAGATAATTTAGGTTAATTAATAACTTCTCATCATAAAGATAACTTAGATTAGTTAATAACTTATCAGATGATCTATATATAAATACATTTTTACCTACATAAATAATGCTGAGATTTAATAATGTTTAAGAGTTAATTCTATTTATTCTTTAATAATTCACTCATTTATTTAACTAAGTCAATCCACATTATCTACAATAATGTTTTATTAATTCAAATATTTAAATAAGCTACGCTTATCTAATACCTCTTAATTATTAATTATGTGCTAAATTTATAAGTTTATTTTATTTAAATCAATTAGTATATCCTTTCTATAAATACATTTTTAATCTATTTAAATACTTTAAGAAGATTAACTTAGTTAATCTTACTTCTTATAATCTTTATTCAATTTATAGGCTAATTATTTAATAAATATTAATTATCCAATTTGTATAAACATAGTTTATCTATTAATAGTCTTCTAATTTATCTTATTTAATAGATTATCTTTAGTTAATGATAACTTATTAACCACATTATCTTAGATAATGTTTAGAATTTAATAATCAATTAGTTTGCTTTATAAGTCTCTAAATTACCTTTTAGTCGATTAATTCTACTTATTTACATGTAAATAACCTTACTGATTATTATCTTGAATAATATAATTATGAGATAATTACTATTAAAAATACTTACAGTATTTATTAAGTAGATTTATTAAGTAGATTTATTAAGTAGATTTGTTAAGTAGATTTGTTAAGTAGATTTGTTAAGTGTATTTATTAAATTAATTTGTTAAGTAGATTCATTTGATAAATGATAAAGTAATTGATCGAGTCAACTACACTTTATATGGTTTATTTTAAGATTATAAATAGAGTTATTGTCAAATATGACAATTAATTATTACTATACTAGCTAATTTCATTATCTAATTTACTGATGGACTTAATAGTCCATTAGTTTATACAAGATTCTAAACTAATTTATGAGTAATTCTAAAGATATTTTGAATAAAGATCACATTATGTGTAATTGATTAAATATCATAGATATTTGCATGGAGATTATTATACAAAAGAATCATTATTAAAGATAATGATCTTAAATTATTTAATCTTTCTTAATAGTTCTTAAATTATTGTCTCTAGTAATAGTAAATAACCATTATTTATTAATCCTAAAGATTAATGAGTATAAATTAGTAATGATTACCTATTAAAAGTAGTTTATATATAAACCTATAAAATTATTAATTCAATATTATAGTAACTCATTTATTCTATTTTATCATTGATTATTTACTAGTTAATATTTATATAATTATCTTCTATCTTTATTCAGATGATCCTGTAAAATATGATTATCTTTATTCATATGACCTTGTAAAATATTATTCAGACGATTCTGTAAAACATGATTATTGCCTTTGGCAATGATTAGTTTGAAATTAAATTTATTATTCTTCCCCTATTTATTTAAACTCTAAAATGAATTATTGAAATTCATCTAAAGATATAACTGAGATTAAATCATATTTAATTAAATAATAAGCTACACTTATCTATTCTCAATTTATATATTATCTCTAAATATTCATTTTAATATCTTTAGATTACAGTTTAATCAGTTTGGCTTAACTATCTTAATTATATTCTATATTTTATTATTAATTATCTTATTTTTAATTAAGCCAATTAGTTAAAATTAGTTTAATCATCTTAATTAAATTAACTACTCTATAAGTAGTTAATATGTAGAATATTCTACTAATTAGATGATATTTAATAAACTTAAAATTATACAATGTTAAAAAATAAATTACCACATCATCCTTATCAAATAGTTGATGAATCACCTTGGCCATTAATATTTTCTATTATTTTAGGTATTACTTTATTATTATTTGTTTGTTTTAATCATCAATTAATGAAACATCTTAATTATTGGTTAATCTTTTCTATTATTATTACTATTTTTACTTTATTTCTTTGGTTTAAAGATATTATTACTGAAAGTAATTATTTAGGTGAACATACTAAAGCTGTTAGAAAAAATATTAAAATTGGTTTCTATCTTTTCTTATTATCTGAAACTTTCTTATTCTTCTCTTTCTTCTGGGCTTTCTTTCATAGTTCTTTATCACCTAATATTGAAATTGGTGCTATTTGGCCTCCAATGGGATTTGAAAATAAAGTTTTAAATCCTTTAGAAATACCTTTATTAAATACTATTATTTTATTAGCTTCTGGTAGTACTTTAACTAGTGCTCATTATAATTTTAAATTAGGTAATCGTTCTAAAGTTATTAGATATTTAATTGCTACTTTATTTTTATCTTGTTTATTCCTTTCTGGGCAATATTTTGAATATTCTAATGCTTCTTTCACTATTGCTGATTCTGTTTATGGTTCTACTTTCTATTTCTTAACTGGTTTACATGGTTTACATATTATTATCGGTACTCTCTTCCTATTTACTTCTTTAATTAGAATCTTTAAATCTCAATTAACTATTCAAAATCATCTTGGTTTCGAATTAGCTATTATCTATTGGCATTTCTGTGATATTGTTTGGCTTTTCGTATTCTTATTTGTTTATGTATGGGGATACTAATCATATCTCTATCTATTCTTCATATCGCTTATTACTCTACTCATTATCCATTAGAATATTTAAATCTATCCATACCTCTACTCTATCTATTCTTTATTTCTATATAATAAATTATTTACCCTATAATCTTCATTTATATATAATAAAATATTTACCCTATAATCTTCATTTATAAAGAATAAAATATTTATAATTTGTATTTTATAATTAATTAAATATTATTTGTCTTGCTTTAGCCTTCTATGTAATTTATCAGTAAAGTTTATTTTTATTATCTTGATAACCTTTCTTTAAATAACCTATTAATTATTAGCTAATCATTTATTACCTTTTTATTAGAAATATTCATAATATTTATCCTATTACCTATAATTATTCTCTTTGAATATTTATTTTCTTGGTATAATATTTCTACTATTACCTATAATAATTCTTCTATTGGGATATTATTATTTATATTATTACCAATAATAATCATTATCCTGGGCCATGATGAATTTATATTTATCTATATCTTTATTCAAATAAGCTAATCTTGTTAATAAATTCACCTTAAATAATTTTATTAGTTAATTAACTATTTATATTGTTATCTATCAGTTAATAATTTTAGCTATTACTTTTTTATCATCATTACTTTAGCTATGCTTAACTTTAATTAATTACCAGTCGCTCACCTATATGTGACGACTATTCTTTAATACTTAAATCTATAATTTTAACCCCCCCCTCCCTTTCTAATTATAATTTACCCCTCATATTATTCTTCATTAAATATTCTATTTAATTCTATTGTATTCCTCATCAATTATATTTATATTTACTCTTCTTTATCTTAATTACTCTTTATCTTAATTACTATAGATTAATTATTATTTGAATTATTCACATTATCTATGATAATGTTTAATTAATATAGCATCCTATATTTATCTAAGATTTATTATATATAAATCTTCACTTTAAAAATAGATATTTATTTTACTATCTATGAATATTTTATTTATTCTATCTAAATACTATGAATATTTTATTTACATAGTTTAAGGTTTATATTGTATTTGCAGAGTTTTAGGATTTGTATTTGATTTATCTAGGTTTAAGGTTTATATTGTATTTACATAGTTTTAGGGTTTATATTTGATTAAAAGTAAGAATATAGTTTAATAGGTAAAATATCTTATTCCAAATAAGAGGTTATTCGTTCGAGTCGTATTATTCTTGAAACGGATGAAAATCCAGAGAGTTAAAAACTCAAAAATTAAAAAGTAATCATATGATTACTGATTGCTTAATGCAATTTATTCAAACAAATATTATGTTCAAAATATTTAGCCCATTAGAACAATTTGAATTAAATAATTATTTACAAATTAAATTATTTGATAATTCTATTCTAACTATTAGTAATTTCTCTTTTTTCTTATTCTTAACTATTCTAATTATTTTCTTTTTATTTAAATTAAATAATAAAAATATTGTTCCTAATAATTATAGTTATTTAATGGAATCTATTAATGCTACTGTTATTAATCTTCTTCCTAATAAATTAATTAAAAATAATAATATTTTAGGTAAATATTATCCTTTACTTTATACTATCTTTGTATTTATTTTAATTACTAATTTAATTGGTTTAATTCCTTATAGTTTTGCTATTACTGCTCAATTAATCTTTGTTCTTGCTCTTAGTTTAACTATCTTAACTGGTTCTATTATATTAGGTTTTAATCTTCATTATTTTAAATTCTTTAATCTTTTTGTTCCTAATAATACTCCTTTATTCTTATTACCTCTTATTGTTATTATTGAATTTATTTCTTTCTTTGCTAGAGGTTTAAGTTTAGGTATTCGATTATCTGCTAATATTATTGCTGGTCATCTTACTTTAGCTATTATTGGTCAATTAATCTATACTTTCTTCTATTCTAATTTCTCTCTTATTTCTAATATTATAGGTCTATTACCTTTCTCTTTATTAATCGCTATCTCTTTATTAGAAGTTGCTATTAGTTTCATTCAAACTTATGTTTTCACTATCTTAACTACTGGCTTTATCTCCGATTCTATTAATCTTCATGGTGAATAAGTCTATTCTTAGTTATAATTTATCTTTAATTATTTATTCTCCATTATCAATTATATTGTTACTTAATTAATTTTATTCCATATCAATTATACTGATATTTATTCTATCTTTATATTGTTTCTATAGTTATTATTAGTTTCTTCTATATTTATAGCTTCTTTTTAATTAGTTACACTTATACTAGATTATTTGTTAATCTTATTAGTTTATTTTTAGTTATTTATACTATTTCCCTAATATTAATTATAATAGTCTAATTTATTCTTTATTAGTTATTACATATATCTTATTATTAATAGTTATTCGATAATCTTTGATTATCTTTAATTTAACCCCCCCCTCTATACCACTATATGCCTATATCAGTTATACTGATATTTATTCTATTATTAATTAATGATTAATTATTGATTACTTTAGTAATCTTATTTTTATACTCTCATCAATTATACTGTTATTTCATTTATTTTATACACATTATCTTAGATAATGTTTAATTTATAAGTAGACTATCTTATATAATGTTTAATTTATAGGTCGCCATTATCTTCGATAATGTTTAATTTATAGGTAGACTATCTTAGATAATATTTAATTTCTAAGTCTAAATAAATGTAGCTAATATTTAATTTCTAAGTCTAAATAAATGTAGCTAATATTTAATTTATTAATAAAATTGATATTTCTCAGTATAATTAATGTTCAATTTATTAAATAAATCTATTGTATCTAATTAATATTTCATATTATACATTATCTACAATAATGTTTTTTAACTATACTAATTATTTTTTTATCCACATTATCTACGATAATGTTTTATTATTTCTTTAGTTTATTAATTACAAATAACATAATTATTACTTTATTTAACTTTATATTAACCTATTAGGTTTCTTTAATTAACTTTATATCAACCTATTAGGTTTCTTTAAATTATATCAACCTATTAGATTTATTTAATTCCACATCAGTTACATTTCTGTTTATTTAAATGTCATTATTTAATAATTTATTCATTCTATAATTATCACATCAGTTTCACTGATGTTTATTTCACTATTTAAATGTCATTATTTAATAATTTATTCATTTATTCTATAATTAATGAGCCCCTTATTTACTATTACTCTTATTATCTTTAAAAATATTCATTAGCTATGCTAATCTTTAAGAATATTCATTAACTATGCTAATCTTTATTTATATGTTACTTTAATTATTATTTATATGCTACTATAATTATTATTTAGATGCTACTTTAATTATTATTTATCTGCTACTATAATTATTATTTAGATGCTACTTTAATTATTCATTAAATATTTATAATGTTAATTTATTCATCTTATTTTGTATTATTCATCTTATTTCTCTTTATTAATCTATCCTCTTTATATAATTATATTATACCCTATTAAATTATATACACTAATTAATCATATTTTATATAATCTATATGGTAATGAATATTTATCATTAACTTATTTTAATTAAATACACTTATTAATGATTTACATGCTTATTAATTATTTTTATTTTTAACTCTTTAATATTATACTTAATTATTCTTTACTTTAGTTTGTAATCAACTATTCTATATTTTTACTTATTTTAATTACATTCTCAAAGATAATTCTATTATTCATATTTTGGCTTATTTTAATTATATATTCATTAGTTACATCAGCATAGCTGATGATTATTTAATATGTTAAATCTCTCTTTAGTTATAATCTAAATATAATTAATATTTAAATAACCTTTAGTTACTAATTTTACTAATTATTATATATTCTTTATATTTTTATCTTATAATTGCTCAATAAATAATTATTTATAAATTTATATAAAATAATCTCTAATATTTCTATACAATTACTTTAGTAATCTTATTTAATTTACTATGCTAATTCTTAATTACATTAATACTTATTACACATCTGTTACATTTATATTTATTCTATGTATTTTATTAATTGGCCCCCCTAATTAATTATTCTTATTATTTATTAATTAGATAAGTATAGCTTATTTAAATATCTTATTTATCTCAATTATTATGTATAATCTAGTTTACATAAAGATTACTTAAGTTATCTTTAATCTCTTCTTATTAAATTTACTACATTATAAAGATTATCTTAGATAATCATCTATTTTATTATATTGATTAACCCCTTATTATAAATCTTATAGGCTAATTCTATTAATTCAATATTTAAATTCTAATTAATAATACTATATTCTAGATATTATTTTAAATAATCTCTCATATTTTATTAATACTCCCCATAATTAAATAGATATTTTTATTAAATATCTCTACTTCATTATTTAAATCATAACTAATAGTATCACATTATCTTCAATAATGTTTATTTACTTAAATAATCTTCTTTATTTTATTAATCAATAAGGTACTTATACTGTTTATTTACTTAAATAATCTTCTATATTTTATTAATCAATAAGGTACTTATACTGTTTAGATTAAGTATAATATTATATTTTTTATTAATAATATTTCTACTGTTTAGATTAGGATTAATAGTATTATATTTTTATAGATGAACTTTATAGTCAACTTAACCAAGTAAATTGATAATTTATCCCTCTATTTTTATTAATTACATTATTTAGATTATGTATATAATCTTTCATACTAATGAAAAGATAGTCACCTATATTATTTATTTACTATTACTTTAGTAATCTTATCTATTATACTTCTGTTTATTCTTCTATATTATTGATTAATAGGCTATTCTATATCAATTATACTTATGTTTATTATTCTATATTATTATCCATATTAATTTGATGGTGGTCTATTAATTTGATGGTGGTCTATTAATTTGATGGTGGTCTATTAATTTGATGATACATAAGGAGCCTATTAATTTGATGATGCGTAGTGGTCTACTAATTAAATTGCAAATTTAATATTGAAAGTTCAATTCTTTCCATTATCTTAGCTTATTAATTATACCCACATCAGTTATACTTATGCTTATTTATATCTACTCACATCAGTTATACTGATGCTTATTTATATCTACTACTAGAGATAATCAATTATTATCTCAATTATTATCTCAATTATTGTTATATCCTTATAACTCATTATTTAATTTATTCAAGTATATGTAATTCTATTTAGATTTATTTAGACATTATCTACGATAATGTTTTATTAATTATAATATTTATCCAATTTATTCTATTATTAATTATATTACAATTCTATTACTACATTATCTTTAATAATGTTTATTTCTCATTAACTAGCTAATTAATCTTATATTATCATAAATACTTTATACTATAACTAAATTAATATTTTATTAATCTATTTAATAACTCAATGATTATTTTATTAATCTATACAATAACTAATGGATCTTTATTCATCTTTACAATAACTAATGAGTCTTTATTAATCTTTATTATAACTATCTGAGTATTTTTATTTATACACCCTAATTAAATATATATTTTTATACCCCCCTACCCTAATTAAATAGATATTTTATTAATACTCCCCATAATTAATATATAATATTATTATTAAGATTTACAATAAGGATTATCTTAGATAATCATCTATTTGATCTAGTTAATCATCTATTTTATCTAGTTAATTATCTATTTGATCTAGTTAATTATCTATTTTATCTAATTAATCATCTATTTTATCTAGTTCATAGAATAATTATAGTTTATAAATTAATATATAATATTCTTATTTATAATTTACTAATTACCCCCTTATAATTTTATATTTACTCTTTATAATTTTATAATTACTAAGCTATTTTATATAATTCTATTACACATTAGTATAACTAATGTTTATTCTCCTATTTAATATCTTTACTCTATATTCTATTTAATCTAATTAGATTTTATGTAATTAAATATCTTATTCTATTTATGTTATTCAATCTTCTATCATTTTATCTTATCTAATTAGGTTATTAATTCAATTCTATATAATTAGACTATATAATTCAATCTTCTATCATTAAATCTTATATCATTTTTAAATACAATAAAATTAATTTTATTGCTATTCTCTATTTTATATCTTATACTCTATATTCATATTATCTACCATAATGTTTAATTTATTTACTCTTCCCTCCTAAATTATTCTATACTATTATCTTTATCTATTATTTATTCTTTATTAAGGTTATTGATTATTTATTTAATCAATAATTTGGATTATTATACCCTGGGCCCTTATTAATTATTTAATTTATTCAAGTATATGTAGTTCAATAAGCTATGCTTATTGTATAATTTATTATTTCTATTAAGAGTATTCTTAGTTCCTATAATTATCTATGATAATGTTTATTCAATTTTACTATTTAATTATATATCTACCTACCCCCATTCTATAATATAATAGTTAATTAGATATCTACCTACTCCTTCTATAATATAATAGTTAATTATTCTCTCTCTCCATTATAAATATAATAGTTAATTATTACCTATACCCATTTTAAATATAATAGTTAATTATTCTCTATACCCATTATAAATATATAATAGTACCCATTAATTATATTTATATTATTCTACCCATCAGTTACACTGATATTTAATTATCCCTATCAGTTATACTGAGATTTATTCTTATTTAACTATATTAATACTTATTCTTAATTAATAGTTCTATGGGTTAATTATATTTATACCAGTTAATAATTATACCCACATAAGTTCTATTTATACCTACATAAGTTATACCCACATAAGTTATATTTATATCCACATAAGTTATACCTACATAAGTTATACCCATATCAATTATATTAATATTTATTATATTTCTACTCACATAAATTATACCAAATAAGTTATACTTATGGTTATTTCTACCCACATAAATTATACCACATAAGTTATACTTATGTTTATTTATATTCTTGATTAATAATTTGATAGGCTAATAATTAGATTAGTAATTATATATTATTAGTAATTATATATTCTTGATATATAATTCTATGGATTAGTAATTCTATATTCTTTATTAATAATTAGATAAGTTAATTGTTATATTTAGATAGATTAGTAATTATATTTATATAAATTAATAATCATATCAGTTAATTCTATTTATACCAGTTAATAATCATATCAGTTAATTATATTTATACCAGTTAATAATTCTATTAATTATATTTATACCAGTTAATAATTATATTAATTCTATTGATCAATTCTATTTATTAATTCTATTTATACCAGTTAATAGTTATATTGATTAATTCTATTTATACCAGTTAATAATTAGATTGATTAATTCTATTTATACCAGTTTATAGTTCTATAAGTTATATTTTTATTAATAGTTATATGGGTTAATTATATAGATAAAGAGTTATATAAGTTAATTATATTTAGATGGGTTAATAGTTCTATTAGTTAATTATATTTCTACCCACATAAATTATACTGATATTTAATTTAATATCTTTAATAATTATTTATTTTCTACTATTTTATTTAAAAATCAGTTCTGCTGATTAATTATTATTATTTAATTTATCTTATTCTCTATTTAATAATCAACATAGCTGATTACATATCAGTTATACTAATATTTATACTAATTATTCTCTACATAAGTTATACTTATGTTTATTTATATCTACTACCCTTATGAATAATTATATATTATCTACTATTACCCTTATGGATAATTATATATCATCTACTACTCTCCTTATGAATAATTAGATATTCTCGACTACCCTTATGGATAATTATATATTCTCTACTACTACCCTTATGGGTAATTATTAATTACTTAGTAATCTTATGTATAATTAGATATTCTTTACTACTATCCTTATGGATAATTATTGATTACTTAGTAATCTTATGTATAATTATAGATTCTCTACTTCTTTATATTTGTAATTATAATTCTAAATAATTTATTAGTATTTGTAATTAGAAATAATTTATTAGTATTTGTAATTCTAATTAACTTATTAGTATTTGTAATTAAACATTATCGTAGATAATGTGTGAATAATTAGAGATTAAACATTATTGTAGATAATGTGAATAAAGTATTTGAAATATTACCCTTAGTATTTTAAATTATCCCTAAAGATAATTAGTGTATTCAATTATATCTAAAAATATGAGTATCTTAAATTATTGTATTTCAATATTTAAATTAGATAAGTGAATGAAATACTATTTAGTGGATAAGCAATTAATTGATTCTTTATGAATCTTATTAATTAGCACCTCTTTAAGTGTCTATATTTAATAATCTTATAGTTTATAATTAGTGAACAAATAATTCAATTGATATCAATTCTTAATTTGCTATTAAGAATTTCAATTATAAAGATATTAATTTCTAAAAGTAATAAGTAATTTAATTAAATACTAGTATTTAATAATTCTTTTTAATAGGTTTTATCTTATATTAATTAATCTTTAATTATTAATCTTCTTCTTTTTCTATTTTTATTATTCTTGCAGATATAAGTTAGCTGGTAAACTCTTTGATTTCCAATCAAATGTTGTTCGTTCGAGTCGGACTATCTGTATTACCTCCATAATTAAATTAAAATTATGAATTAAAAATCTTAAATTAGTCTAACTCATCTAATTAATAAAATAGAATTTGATTAAAATTCTATTATTAAAATCAATTATATAATGTATAATATACCACTAGTTTATTATATAATGTGTAAGATATTACTAATTTATTATATAATGTGTAATATATCACCACTAGTTTATTATATAATATGTAATATACCACCACTAGTTTATTATATTTTAATAGTTTGCAAATAGATTTATATTAGAATATTGCTGAATAAATTATATTCATTTTTAAGATTAATTCTATTAATTACTTAAATTATCTAAAGATAATTTCTATGTAAATTCTATTAATCACTTAGATAATTCTATTCAAATAATTTATATGTAAATTATACTCCATATGATTCATTAAACAAATTACATAACAATTTAATAGAGACTCCCCCCTACTAAATAAGATAATTATTGTAAATTTATCCTAAATAAGATAATTATTGTAAATTTATTCTAAATAAAATAATTATTCTAAATTTACCTATAAGAAGGTAATTATTCTAAATGAATAATTTATTACTTAATAATTCTATTAATTTGCTTTATGGTAACTACCAAAGGTAGTCATTGCTTAGACAACTCTTAATTCACTTAGTTAGCAATCTGTTGGGTTATTTACATGAAGATAGTCTGATGGGCCATCACCTAGTAAATTATATTTTATAATTTTAAAATAATAACCTAATCAATTATATTCTATAATTTTAAAGTAATCACTTAGCTAATTAGATTATCTAATTTTTAAATAATAGCCAATTCAATTATTTAATTTTAAGATAAACTATACTCTATGTAGTCAACTAAATAATAATTCATATAGTTATTTATAGGTGAATTATTCTTATATAGATCAATTAATCAATAATCTATAAGATTATTTGATTATAATAAATCATTAATTAATTTACTTGTAAATATGTTTATTATTAATTTACTTGTATTAAGTAAATATGTATATTATTAATTTCCTTGTAAATATGAAGATCCTTAATTAACTTATTTGTAAACATATAGGTCCTTAATTAGTTTATTTCTATTAAGTAGATCATTAATTAGTTTATTTATATTAAGTAGATCATTAATTAGCTTATTTCTATTAAGTAGATTATCAATTAGCTTATTTATATTAAATAAGTCTATTAATTACTAAGAAGTAATCAACTAGCTGATAACTTATAAAGTTATTTGTATTTAATACTATAATAGTATTTTACTATTTTTATTCTTTCTTTGTTGAGATAATTTAATTGGTTTAAAATATTCATCTCATAAGTGAATTATGTAGGTTCAATTCCTACTCTCAGCTAAATTATTTAATTATCTCTTATTATTTAATTATCTTTAGTTCTACAATTTGAATAGTCAATTTCTTATCAATAATTTAATATTTAATCAATATAACTAATAAATTCTCTTAATCCACATTATCTACAATAATGTTTAGTGATTATTAAAAAGTTTAATTTTATCTATTAATTCTTACCCTTATAGTTCTAATAATTATATTTATATCTATTTGAATATAATTAGTAGATATTCATAAAATATCTACTAGTAATTAAAGATAAAGATTAATTCTATATTAAATTTCTAATATTGTCAATTAACAAATATTTGTATTGTTAATTTATTTTAACTAAAGTTATTTCTAAATAATCATATTATATAATCTTATTCCTATGTATCTTATTCATAATCTTAATTTACAATTATTCTCTCTTTAAATTCTATTACAATTAATTATCTTATGTGAATCTATCCAGATTATTATTTACTTAAGATTATTCTACTCTACCCTTAAGATTATTCTACTTTACCTTAAGATTAATATCCCTTCAAGATTATAATAAAATCTAATTAAATAGTGCAATTAATTTTTAATCTAGTTAACTTTATTTATTATTTTAATTAAGTTAATTTTATTCTTTATTTTTATTGAGAAAATAGCTCAATGGCTAGAGCATTTACCTTTTAAGTAAAGTTATAAGAGTTCGAATCTCTTTTTTCTCAATTATTTAAATAATTATCTATAAGACCTCTTTCTATTTAATAGTTAATTCTCATTAATCTAAATCTTAATTCCATTTGAACTATATTACATATAAATATCCCTATTTCTAATATTTAATTAAATATAACTTATTATTTATATTAACCCCCTACGGTATTATTCATGGTGATTAACTTTAATCATTGCCAAAGGTAACAATTACACTCTGTGTGGTCGATTAGATCAATTATACTAATGTTTATTATCCACATCAGTTATACTGATGTTTAATCAGAATTAAAGATAATAGTTAATTATATTAAGTACTTAGCCAATAATATAAATATTTATAAGTGTATTACACGGAGTGTGATTAATTCAAATTATGCATTAACATAATGGGACTATCTTTTAATTAATCATTGTTAAAGACAATGATATCTCAAAACATTCTTGAAATTATCGGTAAAAGGAGATAAATAAATATAAAATAGGTAAAATAAATCTAATAGTATTTAATTTAAATTGAAGTAAGCTGGCTGTAATTACAGCCAATTGATTATTTATTTCTTAGATAATTTAAAATTACTTATTAATCCTAAATAATTATTCTTTTTATCTAATAAAATTATTAGAAGATTAAAATACAAAGAATTAATTATTAATCCAGGCTAGATTAATTCAAATTTAATAAATTTGAAGTAGACACCAAAGAAGTGTTTATTAATTGACTTAAATGAAATAAGATTATGCTCTAGATATTATTAATTATTTAGAATATTCAATTATTTATTCTAACTGGATCAATTGCTATGCAATTTATTAAATATTATTAATAAATTACTTTATTAGAAATTTAAATTGAATTCGTTATTAAATTACTGTAATATTTTTTACAGTAATTATTAAATTATTATTAAATGAAATTACATTTTCATTTTATTTTAAATGATGCCCCTCAAAGTTGGGGATTATATTTTCAAGATGGAGCTACAGCTTCTTATTTAGGTATAGTTAATTTAAATGATTATATTATGTTCTATCTAACATTAATTTTAATTGGTGTTACATATAGTTTATTAGTTATTGTTTATCGATATAAATATAATACTAATCCAATTAGTAGACAATTCCATCAACATGGTTCTATTATTGAATTTATTTGGACTCTTGTGCCTGCTCTTATTCTTATTTCTATTGCTATACCTTCATTTAAATTATTATATTTAGTTGATGAAGTTAAAAATCCTAGCTTAACTGTTAAAATTATTGGTAGACAATGGTATTGGACATATGAATATTCAGATTTTTTAAAAGAAGAAGGTGATGAACCAATAATGTTTGATTCATATATGGTACCTGAAGAAGATTTAGAAGAAGGGCAATTAAGACAATTAGAAGTAGATAATAGATTAGTTTTACCTGTTAATACTCCTATTAGATTAATTTTAACTAGTAGTGATGTTATACATAGTTGGACTGTACCTGCTTTTGGTATTAAATGTGATTGTGTCCCTGGTAGACTTAATCAAGTTTATCTTAATATTGATCGTGAAGGTCTCTTCTTTGGTCAATGTAGTGAACTTTGTGGTGTTCTTCATTCTTCTATGCCTATCGCTGTTGAAGCTGTCTCTATTGAAAATTTCTTATCCTGGTTAGATGAAAATTCTTAATCTTATCCTTATTCCTTACTATTAAACTTATTTATCTATCTCTATCAATTACACTGATGTTAATTACTTAAAAATCTGTTAATAAATTACTAATACATCATTAATTATCTACTTATTTATATTCTCTCTTAATTATTTTTACTATTCATATATCTTTAATTTATTATATTTTATTGATATCTATTCTATACTTATTAAGATAATTCTATTTATTCATCTTTAATACTATTATTTAACCCCCTCCACACTCCTATATATACATACTCTCTCTATCTATAAATAGAATTTCTTTTTTATTAATAATGAGTAATTCTATCTAATATCTATTCTACCACATCAGTTTTACTTATGTTTATTAGTTAGTTCTCTAGTTATTTATACCAGTTAATTAGATTAATTATTATTTATTCCACATAAGTTATACTTATGTTTATTAATCACCATAGAAATAATTAAGATATTTAATTAAAGAATTTAGCATATATTAATTTATAAGTGTCATTTTTTCTAATAAATTACAATTTATCTTAGGCATTATTTTAGTAATTCTTTTAATTAATCATTGTTATACAAATAATAAGTTAATTATAGATAAATTAGACTAAATAAAGAGAAATAATACTTATTATTTATTATTAATAGATAGGATAAATATTTATTCGATAAGCGTAGCTTATTTAACTTTAAATGCTTATTAATTATTTACTAATTTAACTAATTCATTATTTAATCTTTAAATATCAATTACATAATCTATAATCCTCTTTATACAATTAATTTTTATAAATCTAATTTATCAATTATTCATATATTTAGCTATTTAATAAATTAGGCTATAGTTCTTTAGGCTCATCGTTGACTAAGACAATAATTAACCTTTAGTTAATTACCATAACCCTGTAAATATTCATTTTAGTAATCATATTGATTACTTCTATTATTAGTAAATATCTATTTTAGTAATCCTATTGATTACTTCTATTATTAGTAAGTATTTATTTGAATAATCATATTGATTACTTCTATTAGTAAGTATCCATTTGAATAAATATTAATTGGAAGTATTTAAGTGAATATTTTTAATGAATAATAAAATATTCATTTTAGTAAGTATTTATTTAAGTCAATAATTAATTCTTTAGATGCAATCAATTATTTTTATAGTTAGCTATCCATTATTTTTAATAATGATTTATCTATTTAGAGATTATCAATAGTATATTATCTAGAAATAATTTATATTAATTACCTAAATAGTCGCCATTAATAAATTTAAATGTATCTCTATAAGGAATACATGGGCCTTAAAATTGATATAATTTATTAAATTTATTATTTATTCTTAATAGATCATCTATATATTTCAAATTAACTCTTAAATATATGCACTACTCTGATTAAATTTAAATTTAAATTAACCATTATGGTTAATTATTTAGTATATTCTTAATTATACTATTTATTTTATTTATGACCCATTAGGTCATCTTTATTAAGTAAATTAATTTATTCTTTACTTATTCATCTTTAATACAATTATTTAACCCCCTACCCCCCCCCTACTACTTATTCTATCAATATAATTTATTTTAATACTGATTACTTTAGTAATCTTCATCATATATTATTCTTGGGGGGGGCCCATCTAATTATTCAGTAATATTTTAAATAGTCTCTCATATTTTATTATTTATAATCTTTATTTCTCTTTAATTATATCCTCATCAGTTATACCCACATAAGTTATATTTATATCCACATAAGTTATACCACATCAGTTATACTGATGTTTATTAGTTAGTTCTCTAGTTATTTCTTTATTAGGTTAATTACTATTTATTCCACATAAGTTATACTTATGTTTATTTATAAGATAATTATTATACTTCAGATAATTTATAATAGATAATAGACTATTTATTATTTATATTATTTACATCAGCATAGCTGATGGTTATTTATACACCTTACCCTACCATATGCTATATTAATTTAATAACTATTTATTAGGTTAATTACTATTTATACCAGTTAATAATTCTATTAATTACTATTTATACCAGTTAATTAGATTAATTACTATTTATTCTTTAATTTAATCCCCCTACCTAGCACTATCCCACATAAGTTATACTGATGTTTATTTATTAAATACTACTATTATGACTTATTTATATTTATTAGATACTACTCTTTTTATTTTATTATCTTATTTTATATTATATACTACTACTACTATTTTTATTTATTTTATATACTACTATTCTTACTTATTTTATATACTACTATTCTTACTTATTTTATTATATTTTATAATTTATTAGTTTATCTTAATCATTTCTATTAGAGTTAATACAATTGTAGAGAAATAAATTATTTTAGTAGATTAAATCAGCTATGCTGATTATTAATAAAGAGAAGTTATACTTAATTATTAACTATTATTATAATTTATAGGCTAAATCTTTAATAAGCTATACTTATTTAATAATCTTTGATTGCATATTATCTATTTTATTCATATTATCTACTATAATATTGAATTTCTTAATCCTATAGCCTATAAATTTACTTACAAATTAATTAGTAGATATTTAAATCTATTTGTAAATAATCTGATAAATTATTATCTAATTAATGATAACTCATTTATCTTTAAAGAATTTATTAAGTTATTATCTAATTGATGAGAACTCATCAATCTGTAAATAATTAAGTTATTATTTTATAAGTAAAGATTACTTATTATTTTTATTTATAATTTATACCCCCTTTATAATCTATTTATAGTTCTTATTTATCATTTTATTATTTATCTTTAGGGGGGGGAGATTTAATTTTATAATTATTTATAATTTTTATTTATCTTAGGGGATTTAATTTAATGGTAGAATATTGTGTTTGCATCACAAATATATGGTTTCGATTACCATAATCTCCAAATAATTCAAATAAGAATTTCTAATTAGTGAATAATTAAATATTTCTAAATGTCAATAGTAAATATTCAATCTAATAGCTATTTAATTACCATTTTACTAAAGTATTCTATACTTTAGCTATTTATAATTTAATCTTATTCTTATCCACATTATCTATGATAATGTTTCTTTATTCTTCTCCATATTATTATCCACATCAGTTATACTGATGTTTATTATTTATTCTATAGTTGGCTAATTGAGTTAATATTTTTATTAATTAACTACATTTATTTTAATCCATGTTATTTAGATTATACTGATATTTATTTTAATAAATTATATTTATTATTAGAATTTAAATTCTTCACATATTTAATGATAATTAACTATTAAATAATTAGAATTTAAGTGATATTTCTATTTAATTAGTCTTAATTATTAAGTACTATCTGTATTTAATTAATCTTAAGTACTATCTGTATTTAATTAATCTTAATCTTAATTATTAAGTGTTATCTGTATTTAATTAGTCTTAATTATTAATTTATAATTAAAGTTATATAGGGATTATAGCTTAATGGTTAAAGCTGATTGCTCATAACTATCCAATCTTGGTTCAATTCCAAGTAATCCTAATCATTTCAATTACCTAAATAATTCCTTATTAATTTATTTATGATAATAAACTCTATTCTTCCTTATTAAATAATTAATTTACTATTTAATTATATTTATGATAATTAACTCTATTCTTCCTTATTAAATAATTCTTAACCTAAGATATCTATAATAGTTATTTATCACTTAAATAACTCTCTTAATTCTCATAATATTTTAATCTTTAATTCATATCCATTTAATTAACTATCTGAGTTACCATTTTAATTATTTCTAACCAATTAGATAATTATCTGAATTATCATTTTAATTATTTCTAATCATTTAGATAACTATATGAGTTATCATTTTAATTGTTATTTATAATTATTTTAACTATATGGGTTATCTTCTAAGTAAATTGATTAATAATCTAATCAACTATATAGTAGTCAGTATCTTTAATAATTATCTTTAATAATTATTTTACTAACAATCTATTAATTAATTAATCATATATTTTATGGTTATTGTCTTTAATCATAATTAACTTTAGTTAATCATGTAAAATATCTGTAGTCTTAGATTAATTTATTACCCCCTAGGCTCTTTACTCTAATCTTATATAATTTGTAAAGTTAATCACTCAAAGTATAGTTTTGATAAATTTAAAAGTAATTAATCTAGTTTATTATCTATTAGTGCTTCATAGGCTTTAAATAAACTAATATATTTTAAATACATTTGCATAATATTTAAGATATTCATCTAGACGATGGTATCCATCGTTACTTGGGGTAATCTTTTAGTTAATTACCAATTTACAAAGTTAACCATTACATGGTTATTAGATAATGATTCTCCACATTATCTACGATAATGTTTATAATGAATACTCTTTATCCTCATTAAAGTGATAATCATCCCCTATAAATTACTTTAATGTTAGGCTAGTATAGTATAGTAATAATTTACTTTAATGATAGACTAATATAGTCATAAATTACTTTAATGTTAGACTAGTATAGTAATAAATTATTCATTAATAATAATAACTACCCCCCACTTTTTAGATAAGGAATATTTATGAAGAATACCTATTTTCTTAGATAAGTAATATCTATGAATATCTACAATATTCGTTTAGTTAATGATCTATTAGTCCTCTACAGGCTTATTTAGTTAGCTAATGGACTTTAAATGAACTTAAATACCTACAGTATTAAACTAACTATAAGCTATGCTTATTCATAAAAATTATCTCTAGTATTAAACTATGCTTATTAATAAATATTTACAATATTAAACTAATTATAGATTATGTTTATTCATAAAAACTATTTACAGTATTAAACTAATTATAGATTCTGCTTATTCATAAATATTTACAGTATTTAACTAATTTTATACTATGCTTATTCATAAATACTATCTTAATATTTATCAAGTTTATCTCTCATAAAAATCTCTACTTAAATAATCTATCTAATCTTTATTTAATTTAATCAATAATTGCCATAAATAATTTATTTGTAATTTAACAATAAATTAATCATTAGCATTGACAATAACTCTCATCTATTTAAGATAAGTTTTAATTAAAATATATTTTAAGTAATCTAATTGGTACCTTAGAGAATATATCTTTGCAAATATTTGTATTTTAATTTTATAATTAAATACTAATCAATAGGCTATGCTTATTTTAATTCAATTCTATTAATTATATTACCATTCAAAGTGTAGATAAATATTTTCTATCCCTATATCTACTTTATAATTTTTTAATAATTTAATTACATATATGGAACTTAATTTTATAATAATTTTATTGGATGAAAATAAAAATAATTATACTAAACTACTATTATTTATAGTAGTTAAAAGTAATAGGTAATTTATTACCTTAATTTTATGGAAAATCTAAAAACATCAAAGATGATGAATGAACTATTCAGAAAAATCAATTAATGATTTCAAATAATGATTACTTACTAAATAAGTAAGTAATAATCAATTAAGTTTAAATTGTTTAATCATTAATAATTGAAAAACTAGATAATGGCTTATCGTTGCCTTTGGCAATGATTAGATCAAAATATCTAAGGATATTCTTTAAGTGGATTTACAATCCATTAGCTTATTAAATCTAGAAATATTATAACAAATTATTATCCACATTATCTACAATAATGTTTTATTATTATCCACATCAGTTATATTTATGTTTATGTATTCTTCAGATAAACCATCTAGAGTATAATTGACTAAAATAATTGTTACTTTGATAATGATTAATTTGAATAAATTTAATTCAAATAAGTAAACTTATATTTAGTATCAACTTAAATAATATTTCTTTAATTATATTCCATTTAAAGTTCATAGGGATTTGGTTAATAAATCTCATTAATTAAACTCTAATTAATGTATTAGGTCTATATTTAATTAGTTATACTAATTATTTATTATATCTATATTATCCATTTATTTTATTTATGACCCCCCTAAGGTCATCTTTATTAAGTTATTTTTTATTAGACTTAACCCGATTTAATTTCATCAATAAAATGATTTGCACTTATAGAATCTTTAGAATAATAAGTTATTATTTTTTATTCTCATCATGAATAAACCCTATATGATTCGTATAATATTATTAATTCTTAATTTTAATTAAAATTTAGTCTATTGATTTGTCATAATTAATAATCTATCTTATTCTAATTTATAAAAGTGTTTATTAATTAACCCCCCCCTACCTTATCTTTATTTTATAATTAATACTTATTCCCCTTTATTTTATTAAATTATTTATTATAATTTTAAGTATTATCATTTGATAATTTCAATTTGAAAGAGTATCTAAGTGGTCAAAAGAGTGATATTTGAGCTATCAAGAAATTCTTCTTCGTGGGTTCGAATCCTACCTCTTTCGTTTGTCTTCATAGCTTAATGGTTAAAGCAAATCACTGTTAATGATTTGATAATGGTTCAATTCCATTTGATGACTTATCTATTATTTAATATATTCCCCCTACCACCCCCACCTTAAAATTAAATATCTAATATTTATAATAGTATTCAAATAATTATCTCTATAATATTTATAATCTTACCAAATATTTATATCTATAATATCTATAATGTTCCACAAATATTTATATCTATAATATCTATAATAGTATTTAAATAGTAATATCTATAATAATATAATAACTCCCCCCCAATAGTTATATTTATATTTATATTATCTTACCCATCAGTTACATTAATATTTCATTATATTTAATATTATATATACTATCTTATTCCTTTTTATACTATTCTTTAGATTACATTATCGTAGATAATGTTTATTTATATACTTTACCCTATATGCTATATTAATTTAATAACTATTAGGCTAATTACTCTTTATACTAGTTAATAATTATATTAATTACTATTTATATAAGTTAATTATTATACTTCAGATAATCTATAATATACTATTTATTATTTATACTTCAAATAGTCTCTAAATAGATGAGTAATAAACTATTCTCTAGTTATTTAAATATTTCCCTATTAATTATAAAAGTACTTATGTAGAATATATTTAGCTAGCTATTTATATTATTAATTAATTATTAATTATTGATTACTTTAGTTATCCTATTTTTATATTATTAGTTCTTTTATATCCTAATTAATTTTATTCTGTGTATAAATTTTACTAATAAATTAGTTAATACCCCCTTATAAATTATTATTAGGCCCCTTATATATTATTATATATTCCATATTACCTTATTCCTCTTTATATTATTTTTTTATATTCTTCACATTATCTACGATAATGTTTATTTAATAATTCTTTACTTGTTTATACTTTCTAATTAATTAAATTAGAGATATTTCTTTATATAATATAGATTAAAAGTAATTAATCTAATCCATAATTATATAATTTATATGTAACTTCTAAATATTTATTATATCTTATTAATTTATATGTAACTTATTAATATTTTATTATATTTTATTAATTTATATATGGGTTTATGTATATGAATTATAGATAAGTATAGCTAATGTATATGAATTACAGATAAGTATAGTTAATGTATATTAATTACAAATAAGTATAGCTAATGTATGTGTATATAAATTCAACATTATATACGATAATGTGTGTATATGTTAAATATTATCTCCTATAATTTATGATAAAAGATTAAACATTATCTTTATTCTATTTATAAATAATTCCATATCAATTATACTGATGTATGAGTATAGGTTGTATATATATATGAACTCTACTTGTTAATAAAACTAAATATATACTTGTTAATAAAACTAAATATATACTTGTTAATAAAACTAAATATATATTCTATAGTGATATTTATATCTTATAGTATAAGTTTAATTATTATCTTGATTAATTCTCAGTATTATCTTAATTTATACTCTTTAGTTATTTATATTCTATTCATTTATACTTTATAATTCTATATAATTTATATAATTTACCCCCTCTGTTGCACTTATATTTTTATTTAATAATTAGCTGTATCCTATTTATATTTAATAATTAGCTGTATCCTATTAATTTCTACTTAATAGTTATTTGTATTCTCTTAATTTATTAATTATCTTTACCCCTTTTATTTATAAACTTTATTATGGGTAGATCACACTAAGTATAATCTATTATTTTATTAGTATTTATGGTTAATCTATTATTTTATTTATAAATTAGTTAATACCCCTTATAAATTATTAGATATGCTATATTCTATTAATTTAATAACTATTTAGGTTAATTACTATTTATATTCTACTAATAGGGTCCCCCCCTTATAAATTATTCTTTAATAATAACTATTCTAATTAAAACTATTACCATTACTAAATGATTCTTTAATAATAACTATTCTAATTTTTATTAATTAGGATTACTATTGCTATTATATCTATTATAATCTTATATTAATTAGGACTACTATTGCTATTATATCTATTATTTATTAATTTACGATTACTCTAATTTCTCTTTATTAAGATTACCTTAGTAATCTTATTTTATTTATATAGATACTTCAAATATTCATCAGTAATATCTTTGATATTACTGTCTACCCTTAATTAAATTACTACCAATTACGAATATTAAAATATTCGTAAATGATAAAGGTGAGTAATTTAATATTCTTAATTTAATAATTCTTTAACCTCTATTTTATAATCTAATTGATTATAATACCTCTTTATATATGTATATGAATAATAATAATTATATAATCCCTAATTATAAATATCTCTTTATATATGTAGATGAATAGTTAAATAGTTTATAATTATAAATACCTCTTTATAGATATAGATTAATGAGAATTATATAGTTCCTAATTATAAATAATTATTCATATATCTAAATTAATAATTTATCTAATTCATAATTATAAGTATCCCTTTATATTAATTAATAATAATTTATCTCCCCCTTAATTCTAAGTATTTATTTAGATTACTTAATTTATCTACCTCTAATTATAAGTAATTCTTAGATTACTTAATTTATCTACCTTTAATTCTAAGTATCTATTATATATGTAGATTAATGATAATTAATGATAATTAATGAGAATTAATCAAATTTAGTAATATACTAATAAATAGTATGAGCATAGGTTAAATGTATATGAGTTATATATATAGATTAAATATTATTATAGATAGTGTGTGTATAAGTTAAATGTAGATTAGTTATATAGATTAAACATTATCAAAGATAATGTGTATAGGTTAAATGTATATTAGTTCTAATTATAGATTAATAATTAGTATAGTTAATGTGTGATTACAAATTAGTATAGTTTATATATGAATATAGAATATAGAATATAGATTATAGATATATATTAGGTATATAGATTTATAGGTTTAACATTATAGATAATGTATGAGTATAGGTTAAAAATAAGCATAGTTTATTAAAATTAAAGATAGCTTATTAAAATTAAAGAGAGCTTATTAAAGATAACTTCTTAAAGATAGCTTATTAAAATTAAAGATAGTTTATTTGTAAATAGAAATAATAGATATTAAATGTATATAAATACAATATAGATATTAAACATTATCAAAGATAATGTGTGGTATAAATTAAGTATAGATTAGATGGGGGGGATAGTTTAAATATATCTGAGTAAAAATATAAAGATTAAACATTAGTATAGCAAATGTGTAGTAGAGATTAAACATTATTAAAGAGAATGAATAAAGGTTATATATATATGAGTTAAAGGATAAAGATTTAAAATAAATCTAGTTAATTTGTAGTATAGGTTAAAGATAAGTATAGTTAATAAACATTATTGTAGATAATGTGTAAATATAAATTCAATAGGTATAAATTATATAATTAGCTATTATTAATTAAATATTATGAAATATTATTAAATATTATTAAATATAATATGGATAATGTGTAGTAAAATATTATAGATAAAGAATGTATAAATACAAATAATCAGTCTAGCTGATTAAGAATGTATAAGTACAAATAATAAGTCTAGTTGATTAAGTAAAGGTTATATGCCTATTAATTAGATAGATAAATATTATAGATATATGTATAATATGTAATATGGATAAAATATTAAAGAATTAACCATAATGGTTAATTTAAATATAAAAATTATAGATAAAGATTAAACATTATTGTAAATAATGTGTTAATAAAGATTAACATATATGAATTATATGGATAAAGGTTAAACATCATAGTTTATTTGTGAATACAGATTATATGAACTCTACTTATTAATAAGACTAAATATAATATATTTATTATATAGTGATATTTAGATATTAGTATCTAATTTTATTAAATTAGCTATGCTGATTATTTTGAATAATTGTATCCTCTTTATTAGATATAAGTTTATTTATGATTAGTAATCTTATTTATTTATTCAATAAACATAATTTATTATTTAAGTAGTAAAGATGTTATTTATTTCTTTATTTATTCAATAAACATAACTTATTATTTAAGTAGTAGGGAGATTATAAAACTATTTTATTAATAAGTATAATAATTGATATTCTAATAACCACCTTATTAATAAATTAAAAGGTTATGTTATTTACTATTTAATTAGTTATTTAAATTCTATAACTATCTTATTAATGAATTTATAAGTTATATTATTTACTATTTAATACCCTACCTAATTATCTTATCTATAAATGCTTAAATATTGATGTCTACTTAATGATTAAATATCTATTCTGACTAATATTAATTGATAAAGGTTAATAATTTAATCTTATTTATTCTTAATACTTAATAATTATTATATAGTTAATTCAAGTTAATATTCTTATTAATTGATGTCTATTTAGATATCTATATGTAATTTATTACACATCAGTTATACTGATGTTTATTCTTCTTACTTCACATTATCAGAGATAATGTTTATTACCTTGATGAGTAATCAATTAAATTCTATTTCTTTTTCATTTATCTTTATTTTATTATTAACTACACTTAGTAGTCTTATTTAATAACTATTTAGGTTAATTACTATTTATATTCTACTAATAGGGCCCTTTATTAATTATTCTTTTTCATTTATCTTTATTTTATTATTGACTACACATAGTAGTCTTAATTATTAACTACACATAGTAGTCTTATTTAATAACTACACATAGTAGTCTTATTTATTAACTACACATAGTAGTTATATTATATTGATAGGGCCCTTATAAATTATTATTTAATTAATTCTTTATGTTTTATTATTTATCAATGCTTAACATTGATGTTTACCTCTATTATACTGATGTTTATTTATCTTTAAACTCTAAAATTAATAGTTATAAGTAAAGTTATTTAAATATTATACGTAAAAGTTACTTATTTAAGTAACAATTATACTCATTCTTCTAATAATTTATTTTTATTAAGTAATATCTTAGATATTACTATTCTAATTATATCATTTCATTATTCTTTATTCGAATTATCTCATTTGATAATTCTTTATTCTAATTATATCTTTTATTATTATTATTATTAATATTATTATTTATATAATAAGGGGCTATTTGAATTATTTTAAGAATTATTATAATATTATCTACATTATTACAAATCAGCATAGCTGATGTTTATTAATAAATTTAATTATCCTCATCAGTTATACTGATGTTTAATTATCTTACCACCTAAATAATAATTCTCTTACCACCTAAGTAAGAATTATCCTCATCAGTTCTACTGATGTTTATTTATCTTTTTACATATAATTTCTATTCATATCATTTATCTTTCTATATACATATAATTGATATTTTTATCTCCATATAATTGATATTTGGATATCCATATAATTGATATTTGTAATAGGTTACATTTAGAATTATCTTTAAATAATTTATATTTATCAATTATTTTAGTCTATTTAACTCAATTATTTTAGTCAATTTAACTTAATTATTTTAGTCAATTTAACTCAATTGGTAGAGTGTGTTCTTTGTAAGTACAAAGTTATAGGTTCAAGTCCTGTAATTGACAATAGAGTTTATAGCTTAATTGGTTAAAGTCATATTTTGTCATAATATGGAATATCCATTCGAATTGGATTAAACTCGTTTATATTTATATTTACCCCTTATATTTATTCCTTATTATTATATCCCACCCCATTATTTGGATAATTAAAAATCAGTTATGCTGATTAATTATTATTATTCTAATTCTAATTAAAAATCAGTTATGCTGATTAATTATTATTTAGTCTATTTACTTCTATAATATCTTATTATTTAGTCTATTTACTTCTATTTTATCTTATTCTTTAGTCTATTGACTCCTATTTCACATAAGTTACACTTATGTTTATTATTTATGTATTCAATTATTCACCCCCCCCAATTATTAATATATTGGTAGTTGGTTGTAATTAAATTACTCATTATCTATTATCAATATATAGTAGTTAGTTGTAATTAAATTACTCATTATCTATTATCAATATCTAATTAACAGTTAATTGTAATTACTTCTTACCCATTCTAAATATATAGTTGATAGTTAATTATAATTCTATAGATTAATTATATACTATTAGCCACATCAGTTTTACTGATGTTTATTCTTTATTTTATTTACTTCTATACTATTTAGATTATACTAATAAGGCCTTTATTAATTATTATCCACATTATTATCCACATTAGTATAACTGATCGGGACCTTATTATTCCACATTATCTATGATAATGTTTATTTAGCTATTTACCCACACATTATCTATGATAATGTTTATTTAGCTATTTACCCACACATTATCTATGATAATGTTTATTTAGCTAGTTATTTATTTATTTCTTTATTCAATAAGCTATGCTTATTGTTTAATTTAAGAGGGCTATTATTTAAGTAGAGTTTAAAAGATATTATTTATTTAATTCTCTAATCTACATAATTTATTTAATTTAATTTAAGGGAGGGGGATATTATTTATTTAGCTACACATTATTTACAATAATGTTTAATCTTAATATTCTAATTTATTAGCCTATTGGATAATTAATTCTTACTAATTAATTTCTTACATTATCAAAGATAATGTTTAGTCTAATTATTAGTTCTTTATTATTCTTATTATTTTATTTACTTCTATGCTATTTCATTTATTATCTATATAATTATCCCTAATTAAGAATCTTTATACAAATATAATTTTATTAACTTATTTTAAATTTATAGGTAGATAATTCTAAATTGTAATAAATATTAAGGTATAATATGCATTATATAAAATATTAGAAGTATAATTATATATTCTATTAAATATTAAGGGGGGAGGTATAATGCATTTGATTAAATATTAAGAAGAGGTATAATGCATTATATTAAATAATAAGTTACATTTAATTAAATATTAGGGTGAGGTATTATATTAAAGATTAAGGGGAAGTATTATCTAAATATTAATTATGTATTATCTAAATATTAGGGGGTATAATTATGTATTATCTAAATATTAGGGGGGTATAATTATTTAAGTCATTAATAAGTATCTAAAAGAGAAATAAATAGTAAAATATTAAAGAGTTTGATGTTAGCTCAGTTTAACATTAGCTAGGCAATTAACACATGCTTATGAATATTGATAATTTTAATTATCATTATTTGTGTGAAGGTGAGTAAAAAATTAGTAATACCCTAATAAAAATTAATTGAAGATATTCAAGAATAATGAGAAAATGATTATTAGTAATCATTTGTAAAAAGAATAATCAGTGTAGCTGATTATTTAAGATAATTATTCTCTAATTGAATCTTTAGGATTCTGTAATGTACCCAAATGGGTAACTATAAACTTACATAAAGTAAGATTAATGATTAATTGAAAGATTAATCATTAAGTAAAAGCAATGAATAGATATCTATAGGATATCTATCATAATTAATGAATTATCAAATAGATTAAATATTTAATAGAGTTGATCATGTGTAACATGATCTTAAGATTGGAAGTGTATTTTTATCTTATCTTATCTTAAAATAATCGATAGATTATTAACTAATTTAAAGGATTTACTAATTAGCAAAGAGGTTGTTGAGAGAATTAAATTATAGATTTGTGATAAAATTATAATTTATGGGACTACAAGCCGTTATTATTTGTAATCAACAATTTGAAAGGATTGTATCACATTGGTGTTAAAAGAAACCAAAATGAATAAAATTCATTCAGCAGTGTAGAGAATTGGTCAATGTTTAAAAAGAATGAACCAGTGACCTAGCATGACGAATACAAAATGTAAAGTCAAATAAAAAAAGAAAGGATAACAAAATAATCTCAGCCAATATATCGTGCCAGCAGCTGCGGTTATACGAAAGAGATGAATGTTAAACATCATTATTAGGTTTAAAGGATACGCAGATGGTTAAATAAAATAACAAAGTATAACTTATTATTTAATAAATATTAACTAGAGTATAATAGAAGATTATAGAAAATAAAAGGAGAGATGAAATTCAATGATCTTTATTTAACTGCTTAAAGTGAAAACAATAATCTTACTTTATACTGACATTAAGGTATGTAAGCTAAATTTAACAAATAGGATTAGATACCCTAGTAGTTTTAGCCGTAAACGATAATTGTTAGAAATTAGATAAATAAAAAAGAGAAGCTTATGAATTATTAATAATAATGAAAAGTCAATCTTACTTAATTCAATTCTAATTAATTAGTAATTAGATAACAAAGCTTAAACATTAGTATAACTAATGTGTAATAAATTTTATTGAAAGAAATTCTGATTAATTAGTAATCTATTTAGATTTTTATTATTTCTATTTAGATTTTTATTATTTCTATTTAGTTTCTATCCGAAAGGATTAAACAATTCACCTGGTTAGTAATTTCGCAAGATTGAAACCCAAAACATTAGACGGTTCTAGAAACTAGCAGTGAATCATGTTATTTAATTCGATAATCCACGTAAAATCTTACCTTTATTAAAAAAAATTAATTTTAATTTTTTGGTATCGCATGGCTGTCTTTAGTTTGTGTTGTAAAATGCTTGGTTAATTCCTATAACAAACGCAAACCTTTAAATAATTATTTGCTTAAATTCTAATAGTTATTATCTTTATTTTATTATTATACTAGATCTCTTATATTTATACAAATATCATTATGATCTATCTTTATTAATTAGTTTACTAATTTTACAATTTAATAGTTTAGATATTCACTTGAATTTACAATTTTTATTGATTAAAATACTATTAGTATTTTTTTATAAGGACGAAGACAAGTCAATATGATCTAAATGTAAAGGGCTATAGACGTGATATAAAAAGTTATACAATTTTAAAATAACTTAATGTTCTAATAATTATCTGTTACTCGATAATTTGAAGGAGGAATTGCTTAGTAATCGTTAATCACTATGTAACGGTGAAATTTTTATCTAGAATGTACTAACTACTCGTCAAGCGCGGAAAATTTGTTCTTATTGAATTTTTAATTCGTGTTAAGTCGAAATAAGGTAGCTGTAGAGGAATCTGTAGCTGAATTATTATTAAAGGAAAATAACCCCCCCCCAAAAAATCCTAATTAATAAATTAAACTAAATATTTAAACTCAAATCTTTAATTACTTAAAGATAATAATTTAATTGTAAAAACATTAGCTATATTTATTCAATAATATTTATCTTATTGTCTCTTATAATTTATCTTAATTTAATCTATGAATAGATTTGGAATTAATCTTAATTTAAATTAACGAGTTAGATTTTTAATTAATCTAAACTCTTAAAATAATATCTATAATGTAGTATTATTAATTATAATTTAAATAATGTAATAAATATTTAATTAATCTCAACTTAAAATAATGTAGAGTTAAATTTTAAATTTAAAAAATAATGTAATAAATATTTAAATGATCTATAAGTTATTTAGAGTCTTTATATAATCGATTGATAATATTATTTAGCCAAATTATAGTGTAATTTGGCATATTAATAATTTTTAATTGAAATGCCATATTATCTATTAACCCATAACTTGATTATTAATCAATAACTTGTATTATTAATCAATAACTTTAATTCATCAATAATTTATATTTGTATATAAATGCTATATTATCTATTAATCAAGAATTGGAATTATTAATTGAGAATCTTTTTATTAATAACTTGTATTTATCTTAAAATACTGTATTAATTGATAATCTTTTAATCCATAACTTGGATTTATATGAAAATACTGTATTAATTGAGAATCTGTTAATTTGTATTAATATGTTGTATTATCTATTTAAAGATAATTTGAATTATCTTTATTGAAATAATCTAAAAGATTATTAAATACTAGATTAATTATAAAATAATCAAATGTTTATTTATGTATAAATACTTATTACTCAAGATTATATTTAACTTATTATGTAAATACTTCTAACTAAAGATTACATCTAACTTATTATGTAAATACTTATTACTAAAGATTACATCTTTAGTCTAACTTATTGTATTATTAATAAAACTTTGATACTTAATCAATTACTGATATATAATTAAAATTATTAGTAATTAATTACCTCTAATATAGTTTTTATCCACATTATCAGAAATAATATTTATTAATTGAATTAGTTAAATATCTTTTAATGTGAATATTAAATAATTAACCATAATGGTTAATTTAAAGATTAAATATTAAATATCTCTTTATTTATATAATTAACATAGCTTATATTAGCTAATTTATTAAATATTAAATATCTCTTTTTATTATAAAGTTTACTTTATTAAAATTAATATAGCTTATGTTTACTATACTTTATTTAAATTAATATAGCTTATGTTTATTATACTTTATACTAATTAGTATAGTTTATGTTTATTTAATAAGGGCTCAGGGTATAATAATCCAAATTAGTATAGCTAATGTTTATTTAATTAGTTTACTATCTTATACTTTATCCAAATTAGTATAGCTAATGCTTATTTAATTAGTTAATGAATTTAACTAATTATTTTAAGTAATAATTACTTTAGATATCTCTTATCTATAATTAATATAGTTATTGACTAATTTATTCTCATCTAAATGATTCTTAATCATTAACTAGTCCAATTATAAATTATTAAGAATTATCTTTTTTATAAATAGTTATTATACTTAAATATAACAAATGTTTATTCTTTAATAAAGTTAAATGATTAAATAATTCTTATGTAAATTCTTAATAATTAGTTTATTTAGTAATCAATTATTCATTATCTTTTTTATAGAAGTATAGATTTATTCTTTAATTCTACTAAGTGGCTAGATAACTCTTATCTAAATTATTAATTTAGCTATAAATTATTAATTATACATTATTAATTGGTTAATTGAGTTATACATTATTAATTGATTATACATTATTAATTGAATTCTATATTATTAATTGATTATACATTATTAATTGAGTTATACATTATTAATTGGTTAATGAATAATTCTCAATTATAAAGTAATGATTATCCTTTTATATAATATTATTTAGATAACCTCTAATTAATTGAGAATTTATAAATAATTAACTGATAACCTATAAGTAATTAATCGATTAGTATAACTAATCGTTATCTTTGGTACTATTTTTATAATAATTACCCTCATAAAATATTTATATGCTAATAATCTATTAATCATTGGCTAAATGTATATTATCCTGAATAATTTAATTTATCTTACTACTAGATACCCATTTTATAATTATCCTCATCAGTTATACTGATGTTTTTTTATATTTAACTAATCAATCATATCTTATGTATGATCATTGCCTTTGGTAATGATTAATTAAAAGGTTTATATACAAATTATCTTCCAAATAGTTAATTTGTTTCTAATCTATTAGTCATCCACATTAATTTTAGTTCCTCTACATTAAAATAATCTATTAATTATTATTCTCTACTGGTTATCTATACACTAATTATAATCAACTATTAAGTCCACCTTAAAATGATATTGATTATTACCTTATAATGATATAATTAGTTCTCCAACTATCTTATAATAATATAATTAGCTATTTAACTACTTTATAATTAGCTATCCAACTACTTTATAATTAGCTATTCAATTACTTTAGAATTAGCTATTAAACTATTTTATTATGAGCTCTTCAACTACTTTATAATTGATTACCATCTTAAAATAATATTGGCTAAATTACCATCTTAAATCTAATTGATTAGATTATCACTTTCAAATGATAGAATATCATTAGCTAATAATAAATTATTCATTGTCTTGAATAATAACTATCCCTTTTTATCTGGATAATTATCATAATAAAATTTAAAACAATTAACATATAATGGCTATTAGATAATTGATTAATCTATGAGTTATACTTATTTATATGTAAGTAACTTTACTAGTTATTGGCTAGACTCTCTCTAATATAGTCATTATCTTTGATAATTATTAACTTAAGTTTATCTCTATTAAAATTATTAACTGAAGTTAGTCATTATCTTTGATAATTATTAACTTAAGTTTATCTCTATTAAAATTATTAACTGAAGTTTATCTCTATACAAATTATTAACTTAAGTTTATCTATATTAAAATTATATGTCAAATAGTTAGTTGATGACCTATTGGTCATCCATATAAAAGTAATCTATATAAATTACTAATCGATTATCTCTTGATAATCTATCTACTTATTTAATAAAATAAATTGTTAATCTAAATAATATTCTTAGCTAAATGATTATTTGATCATCATTATAATTAAAAATAAAAATAAAAAGAAATATACATAAGTATAATTAATGTGGAATAAAATTAATGTGGAATAAAATTAATATCTTTAGGGTTTATAGATTCTTTTTATATAATTATGCGATTTGGTGTAATTGGTAACATCTTTGACTCATGATCATTGGTTTTTGGTTCAAATCCTTAAGTCGCCTTAGCCTATATGCTGAAATTGGTAAACAGAATAAACTTAAAATTTATCGCTATAATAGCTTGTTGGTTCGAATCCAACTATAGGTAATATCTATATAGCTTAATGGTTAAAGCATATTATTTCTAATGATATTATCTAAGTTCAATCCTTAGTATAGATTATTGATTTCATCGTCAAATGGTTAAGACACAATATTTTCATTATTGTAATCTTGGTTCAATCCCAAGTGAAATCTTTATTATACCCCACCTACCCCCATATTCTTCATTAAATATTCTATTTAATTAAATTTAATTCTATTCACATTATCTACCATAATATTTAAACACTATTTGTTATAGTTTATTCACATTATCTACCATAATATTTATTCATTATCATTTATATTTATCATAATGTTTATGCACTCTCATTTATATTTTTCATAATGTTTTTGCACTCTCATTTATATTTACATTATCTACCATAATGTTTCTTTAATTATCTCTCTATTTATCCTATTTAATTCTCTAATTTAATTCTCCTCATCAGTTATACTGATGTTTAATTATCTTTAATAATCTAATCATATTTAATTACTTTATTTTTAATCATTTTATCCTTTTCATCTTATTCAGTAATTGCATATTTAATGCAATTAATTATCTAATATATAATTCTATAAATACTACTTATGTAGATAAATTTATATATACATTATCTAGGATAATATTAAATTATATACACACTATCTCTAATAATGTTAAATTTTATACACTATCTCTAATAATGTTAAATTATATACTCACTATCTATAAGAAGGTTAAATTTTATACTCACTATCTATGATAAGGTTAAATTATATACTAGTTCTGTCTATTTCATTATACAAATACTTATGACAATCTATTCTTTTGTAATTTAGGGGTATAACTTTTATATTATTTAGGTATAATTTTTATTCTATTATTTATTTATAAATTATTTTAATACTACTATTACTACTACTATTCTTATTCTTTATACTACTATTATTACTCTTATTATTACTACTACTACTACTATTCTTATTACTATTATTATTATTATTACTACTACTACTACTACTTATACTTATACTACTACTATTTATGTACATATAATTTTAAGAATACGTAGATCTAATTTTAAGAATACTACTTATAATTTGAATAATACTTATGTAAATCTAATTTGAATAATACTTATGTAGATATAATTTTAAGAATACGTAGATCTAATTTGAATAATACTTATGTAGATCTAATTTGAATAATACTACTTCTGTAGATGTAATTATGTAAAGATTATTTATGTAGATGTAATTATGTAAAGATTATGTAGATGGAATTCTGTAAAGATTCTGTAGATGGAATTCTTTTTTAATTATGCAAATATCATTCTTTCATTACTATTTTATATTTAGATTTAAATATTACTATTCTTATTTCAATACTATTTTATATAGATATTTAAATATTACTAGACTATTCTTATTACTATTATTTTAATTACTAGTACTAATACTATTACTCTTACTACTCTTATTATTCTAATTCTATACCTTATTATAATTCTATACCTTATTATAATTATAACCCTTATTATTAGAATTCTATACCTTATTATTCTAATTCTATACCTTATTATTAGAATTCTATACCTTATTATTCTATACCCTTATTTTATAAAGATGTTATTCTTTACATTATCAATATTATCTTTGATAATGTTTAATAAATAGACTACTATTTAAATTAGCTATGCTAATTATTAATAAATAGATTACTATTTAAATTATCTTTACCCTTTTATTTATAATATTTATATTATTTTTAATGTTTAATAAATAGGCTACTATTTAGATTATCTTTAATGTTTAATAAATAGGCTACTATTTATATAGATAGAATTATCAGTGTAATTGATAATATTTTATGTAATTAGATATAATTTTAATTAGCTTAACTAATAATTAATATAACTTATTTATCTAATTTAATTAATCTAGTAAATGTAATCAATATTCATCTAATTTAATTAATCTAGTAAATGTAATTAATATTCATTTAACTTAATTAGTTAATAGAATTCATCAATATAACTTCTTTTTATCTAATAAATCAATAAGATTATTGTTTAATAGAAATTTATCTATATCAGTTATATTTATGTCTATTAAGATATAATTAGACTCATATAAATGCTAGTAATAAGATAATTATACTCCTCTAAAGGCTATTAATAAGATAATTATACTCCTCTAAGGTTATTAATAATATAATTATACTCCTATAAAGGTTATTAATAATATAATTCTTTAATAGTGATTTATCACTAAATTCTTTTTATAACTTATCCATAAGATAAATTATTATAATTAGTTAATCATTTATTGATACTTAAGGAATTAGAATTATTTTAATTATTATAATTAGTTAATCATTTATTGATACTTAAGGGATTCAAATTATTTAAATCATTAGTTAGATGATTATTATCTAAAATATCTCTTTAAATTATCTTTAAAATAGTTTATATCTTAATGTATATTTACTATAATCTTTAGATTATTAGCCTAATTATGTATAAACTTTATATATCAATTGTATAATTTAGCTAGCATTAAATAATCTTTAATTTGTATTCATATAATTAAATATCTTTATTATTAATTAACTACACTTATTTTTATCCAAATTATCTATGATAATATTTATTTTTATCCACATTATCTATGATAATGTTTATTTCTTTTTATCTATATCAATTATTCTTATGTTTATTTTAATTCTTCTATAGTTGGCTAATTGAATTAATATTAATCTTAATATTAATTTTATAATAGTGCCTAATATTACTGATTCATTTTATAATAGTGCCTAATATTAATTTTATAATAGTGCCTAATATTAATTTTATAATAGTGCCTAATATTACTGATTCATTTTATAGTGTCTAATATTACTGATTCATTTGAATTAATTAAATATTATAATTTATAATATGAGTTTACTTAAATAGCATCTAATTCACTATTTATTATTCATCAACTATTCTTAGATAATCTATAAGTAATAATTATCTTTAATTATTCTTAGTCATTCTATTTAATTACTTTATATAAATAATTTATCTGGTTATTAATTAATACCCCCTCTATTAGATAATCTATCAAATTATTAATCCACTTAAGCTATATTGATATTTGTTAATGCTAATAATTTAACTATTATTTATTATTTAATCTTAATATTCTTTAGATTAACTACTTTGGAGTTAATTGATAATCATTGATTATACTTAATAAAATTATTGACTACTCTAATTATTAATTCTTAATTATTAATTCTTCTTTATCATTTACTCATGTAAATGTTATTTTAAATATCTAAATGTTATTTCAAGTATATTATTTCAAGTATATTATTTCAAGTATATTATTTCAAGTATATTATTTCAAGTATATTATTTCAAGTATCTAAATATTATTCTAAAGATTAAATAAGCTATACTTATTAATCATATTTAATATCTACTTAAAGGATATTTGTATCTAATTAGTATTTTATACTCACTAAAGATATTTATTTGTATTTAATACTCCATAAAAATATTTATTATATTTAATACTCCCTAAAGATATTTCTTTGTATTTAATATTCTCCCCCTACAAGATATTTATTTGTATTTAATATTCCCCCCTAAGATATTTATTTGTATTTAATATTTACCCCTAAGATATTTATTTGTATATAATTAGTATCTATAATCTATATGTTTATTATAACTAATAATTTTAGTAATTTATATGTATAATTTATGAGTATAATTCCTCATTGTCTGGGTCAATAATTACTTTAATTTATAGTATTAGATAAGTTAATCCATTTATAAATTACTAAATAATTGACTAGTAGATTATGTATAATCTATAAACTAACTTAGTTTAGTTAACTAGTGCATTTATTTGTAAATGATCTATTAGTTATTAGCTAGCTCCTTTGGTTATCTTTATACTTTAAATAAGTGACCATATTGGTCACTATAAAGAATACTTAAATATTTAATAACTATATTTATCCATATCTAAATTGATATGTAATTTAAATTACTTCTATAAAATATTTATCTTAACTATTTATATAATCTAGCCAGTATATAGTATAATCTATATGTCAAATTCAATTATTTATCTTAATTCTTTATAAATATGACCATAATATAATATAATCTATAATCTTCAAATATAACTAAGTAATTAATATAATTAACCATTATATTTAGTAATCTTTAATCATGTAAAATCATTCTAATTATTACCAATAATAATTCAATTTATGTCTATATTTAAAGTAAACTAATTGATTATAATATAAGCTAATTAATACATTTCTATTTAAATACAATATTTATATTGTTAGCTAAATAATTTAAACTATCAAATTAACTTTGTAGTTAATTAATAATCATTTCAATTCTATTTATTAAAGTAAATACATATATGACTACTAAAGTTTATTACTTAAAATTATTCTCTTCTCTTCTAAATCTATATTATAATTAGATATTAATTAGTAATTAGATCTTATAAAGAATAATTTATAAATTTATATTAGTGATTAGATATGTTTATCCACATCAGTTTTATTGATGTTTCTTTAATGCTAACTAATTATCTTTAATTTGCATTCATATAATTATAAATATCCTTTTCTCTAAATGATTATTTAATTCACCTTATTATTTACAAATTAATATCTCTGAATAAATTAATATAATAAATATCTATATCAAAGTTAATATCTCTGAATAAATTTAATATCTACAAATTCATCTAATATTTATGTTAATATTAATTTAAATACCTATATAAGTTATATTTATAAATGTCTAATAAATTATTTAATATCCTTTAGGCGATGATCGATTAGATCATAGTTGTATTTAAATAATGATTCTCTTTTTATGAGTTACTATATAAATAATCTCTTAATCATTGGCTAGTAAACTATATTATGTATAAGTAATTTATATGAATCCTATAGAAATCTTTAAAGATATTTATCTGTATGTAAATAATTGTTTATTAAGTGATTAATTATCTCTACTAATTAGATTATCTAATTAGCTAAATGATTACTTTAAAATTATCAAGTAACTATAAATAATCTATGCTGATTAATTCTTCTATATTAACATAATTGATGTATAAAAATATTTATGTAAATAGAATTATAAAACACTTATGTAGATCTAATTATAAAAATACTACTTATGTAGATAGAATTATAAAAATATGTCAATTGCTTTTCAATTTATTATAAATGTAAAGGATAATAAATGATAATTTATAAAGGATATAAGAAAATTAATGAGTAAACTAATTAAAGATTTATATTAGAGATCTTTAATTGATATTTTGAATAAACTTAATTATTTTTAAATTATGGTGATTAACTTTAGTTAATCATTCTCAAAGGCAATGAGAGTATTAGGCCCATCACTTATAATAGATTTTTATGGAACGGAAAGATTCGAACTTTCATAAACTGAACTCAAATTTCAGTGACTTACCTATTAGTCTACGATCCATTAAGAGAAGAATAAAAATACTATTTATTGGTATTAATAAATTCTAATATTTACTAGTTATTAGAATTTAAATATTAGACTCTAATTCTTTATATGTATTCTTTTTATATTAGTCTCTCTTAATTTACAGAAAAAAGGATTTGAACCTTCATGAGTTATCTCAAATCATCCTAAATGATTCACGTCTACCTATTCCGTCATTTCTGCATATTTAATAAATTATTAAAAATAACCCTTTAATTGAAAATTAATTTTCAATACACTGATAAATAATTGTTCACTAGTTTCTAATTGATTATTAATTAATCTCTAATTGATTGTTGACTAATTTCTATTAACTAGTTAATAATTTTAAATAATTCTGTTATTTGAATAATTAGTCAATATCATTTGCATGTAAATAATTAGAAATTCTTAACTCATTTTATTCATTACAACTATCTAAATTATTATTACTATCTAGATTATTTCAATTATCTAGATTATTATTACAACTATCTAGATTATTTCCAACTATCTATATTATTCAAATAGTTATTCTATCAATTATTTAATAATTGCCAGTTAATTTTATTAATTCAATTATACTGATATAATAGTACTTATGAAATAGAATATTAAGTTAGAATTTAGATAAGTGTAGCTTATTTAATAATTAAATAAGCTTTTTTGACATCTTTAAATATTGAAATAATTTTATTATTTCTCTGTAACAAATTTCATTACAAGTAAATAATTATTTGTATGAGTGATTTATATAATCACTAATTAATTATTTATCTAATTAGCATTTTTAGCTTAATGGTAAAGTAGTAATTTTCGAAATTATAGATCTTGGTTCAATTCCAAGAAAATGTTTAGAATTATATTTTTATTCTTGATACTAATCTATTATTATTTTATATTTATGATAATTCGATTTTATATAATTCTATTTATGGTAATTATATTTCAATGGTAGAATATTTGTTTGTGGTACAAAAAGTTCTTGGTTCGAATCCAAGTAATTACCCTTAAAAATTGAGAACAATAGGAATTGAACCTATGACAGATAAAACTGAATGAGTTTACAGCTCATCATCCATTACCAACATGAATTATATTCTCTTTATTTTAAATTTATACACCTTAAATACCCACCTACCCCCTAATTATTTATTACTATTTATATTTCTATTATTAATTCCTTCTTAATTATTCTGTATCTTTATGGTGACCAATCTGGTCACTTATTTATACTTTATTTTTATACTATCTTAAATTAATTTATATTATATTAACCTATTAGATTAATTTTTATTATCTCCTCTACTTTTCATTATTAATTTACTATTTAATTCTATTTATGGTGATTAACTTTAGTTAATCATTCCTTTAGATAATTATGGTATCTTATATTATTTAATTAGTAATCCTATTGATTACTTCTATTACTTAATTAATAATCCTATATATTCACATAATAGCACTTAATTAATAATACTATAGATTTACAGCATTTAATAATCTTATAGATTTACAGCATTTAATTAATAATCCTATAGATTCACAGTACTTAATTAGTACTTATACAGATTACTTATATTACTTACATCACTTAATTAGTACTTATACAAATTACTTACATGGTGATCATGATAGTCCTTATCATCTAATAATTATTTTATTACTCCTATTTAATTTAAATTAATTACAATTATTGAGTAAATACAGAATATAGTTTATCAACTTACTTAGTTAAGTTGACTCTTTAATACTTTTAGAAATAATTTACTAATCATTGATTAGATAGTTTATTAATTATTGGCTCCCCTAATTAATTATTTTTATTTATTATTTCTTTTACTTAATGTATTTCTATTCATCTTTATTAAATAATCTATTCATTGTCTAATTTATTATACTCATTATTCTATTACATTATCTTAGATAATGTTTAATTATTTTATATATTATACCTTCTTTATTCTTTCTATATTTATTAGTTAATAATTACTTCTATTAAATAATTCATTTATTTCTATATTTATTAATAATTACTTCTATTAGATAATTTATTTATATTCTCATTATTTATTTATCTCATTATTCTGTATAATCTAGTTTACATACAGATTACTTAAGTTATTCTCATAATTCATCTAATTATTTTATAATTTGCTATTTTAATAACTATTGAAGATAATTACCATATCAATGAATTTATCATTGATTAATAATTTTTAATTACTAATACTAGATGAGTAATTTGTATAATTTAATCTTGATTAACTATTTATATAATTAACTAACTAACTATTTATATAATTAACTAGCTAACTAACTAACTAACTAACTAACTACCTACCTAAGATAATTTAATCTTAATTTACTACTCAAATAATTACTTTCAGTAATTATTCTATTTATCTCTACTTATAAGATAACTATTCAATAGTATTTATATAATGGACTATAGTATATAATTAATAAACTATATATTTATATCATTAATGGACTATAGTATTTATATAATTCATAAGCTATATATTTATCTAATTTATGAGCTATAAATTTATCTAATGGGTTATAAATTTATCTACATATTCTAGAATATCATCTATTAGTAATTATTCATTAGCTATCTGTTTATTTATCTAGAAATATTCTAAATAGCTAATTATCAAATCTATTTATTATATTTATACTCTTCTTAAATATTCATTAGTTATCTACTTATTTATCCAATTATATTTTTATTAGATACTAATATTTATCCAATTCTCTTTTTATTTATTATATAAGCATAGCTTATTATTTAATGAGAATTCTAATTAGTAATATTATAGTTATCTAATTATCTAATTTATTATACTTTATAATTAAATTAATACTTTATAATTGATTATTTGAATTAATATATTATAGTTAAATTAATACCTTCTAGTTAAATATTTTTATAGTTTAATCTATTTTAGTTTAATTAATACCCTTATAGTTAAATATTTTTAATTTTATATCTTATAATTGAATAGACAACTACTAATCATAAAGTTTATATGAAGAATAAATGTAATTTATTCGTAGAGGTAGTTAATTCACTTACATAAAGAATACCCCCTAGGATTAGATTAATCTAGGTAATGAATTTTAATCAAGATAATGAATTGTATTAATCTAGACAATGAATTGTATTAATCTACCTCACATAATGTGGTAGTTATCTTTGGTGATTAATTTTATTAATCTACCTTACCTCACATAATGTGGTAGTTGCCTTTAGTAATGATTAACTTCAGTTAATTATCATAAAAAATTACATTGCAATTTGTCTTATTAATCATCTATAAATTTGTAAACAAATTAACCACATATAATATTATCTATATGTATAATTAATCTTATTCATTAAATGTTATTAGTATATTCTTATATAAACTATTCTTTATCACATTATCTATGATAATGTTTAATTCATCTCTAATATTACTACTCTTCATAAAATATATATTTTTAATCATTTATAGATCATTAACTCAAATAATTTATATTCTCAAGATATTTATATAATTAATGAGTGTAACTCATCTTAAAATTACTTTAGATAATTCTTTATTTATATCTCTTAAGTAGTTACTTATTTATATCTATTAAATAATTACTAATTTATATCTCTTAAATAATTACTAATTTATTAAATAATTACTCATTTAGATTTATTAAATAATTACTCATTTTTATTTCTTAAGTAGTTTATTCATTTAGACATTATCTACGATAATGTTTTATTACTTTAATATTTTATTCTCAATATGCTGGCATTAACTTAAGGAGTTTACTTATAAATATTCATCAATAAACTTAGATAATTTAATCATTAATTTAAACATAAATTAACTTTAAGTAAACTAATATATTAGATCTATAGGCTTATTTATAATAAGCTAATATATTCAATTTATAAATTTTAAGTATATTCAATCCTAATTTAAAGTTAGGATATTCAATTTATAGATTTCAAGTATATTCAATTCTAATTTAAAGTTAGTTAGGATATTAGATTTATAGACTTATTAACTAGTAAATTCATCTACCTAATAAATCTAATTTATTAAATCTATTTTGATATTCATCTGTAAACAATATTTATATTGTTAATTAATCATATTTCTCTACTTAGAAATTATCTTTAGATAATTGCTTAATTGATTATTTATAAATTATCTATTTGTATAATATCGGAGATATTTAATTAATCGAGTACATAAATATATCATTAACCTTTTAGTTAATCAACATGATAAATTGCAAATTGAGTTAGCTACACATAATATAGTTTACCTTAATAATTACTATATTAATTATCTTGGGAGTTAATTTTATTAACTATTGCCTATGCTAATAATTAATCTTTTAGTTGATTAATTTTATTAATCATTGCCTATGGTAATAATTAATCTTTTTATTTATTAATCTAATTTAATCCAACTGATACTTTAAACATCTAAGTAATTACTGCAAATAATCATTACTTTAGTAAATATTTATCTTTAGATAGTAAATATTTTAAATAACTTTTAATCATAATTAGATTTTATCTTAGTAGATTATTATTTGTATTATAGCTATAACTTATTAATCATTTACATAATATTTTTATAATTAGTCAATCTTATCTTTATCTTTAATTATAACTTATATCTACCCCCCTTATCCTTACTGAATAAATATCTCTTTAGAGATATTATAACTTATATATACCCTTATCCTTACTGAATATAATTTCCATTAAGATTATCTTACAGATAATTAATTAAATATCTCTTGAGTAATCTAGATTATAATAATTTAATCTATTATTTACACAGAATCTAGATTACTAATAATCTTATCTACTATTTATACATAAATATCTTTTATCTTTAATTAAAATAATAGTTAAACCTTCTATTAATCTATACATTATAAATTAATGTTTAATTAATGAGTAGGACTTATACATATAATAAATTTTAGATATTAATAGTTCTGATAAATATTACAAATTCATTAGAATAATTCTAGAATTTGATATAATTGTTTTGCAATTTATAAATGTCAATCTAAATCTAAATGTCTATCGAAATATATAATCTAAATGTCAATTTAAATATAAATATAAATATATAATAAGAAGAGGGGGTTTATGAGTTAATAACAAATAGTAGTTAATAGAATAATTAGTCTTAAATTAAGAATAATCATAAATTAATATTATAAATTACTATTTATGAGGAATTATTTATACCTATTAAATAATTAAGTATAACTACTATTCTTTTTTATAAGTTTCTGATAATTTATATCTTGCTATATATAATTCATTTAATCTAGGTAAAAAATATTTAGATATTAAATAGATTAATATTATTAGCACTAAGAAACCAACTAAAATCATATGTTTAATGTAAAATGGTAATAATTGTGGCATTTTATTTATATTTTTATTTGCTATCGCATTATGGATAATTGATTAAATTTAATCCTTATCCTTCTCTTTTATTATTAATAATATTTTTACCCATAATTCTATTCCAAATTATATCCCTACCACCCCCCATTAAAACTATAAAATACCCTTATTTATATATGTAAAATATTCCTATTCATAAATATCCAATATACCTATTCTTAAATGTAAAATATACCTACCTATTTTATAATGTCAAATATACCTATTTGAAATGTATAATATTTCTATTCTTAAATATCAAATATACCTATTTGAAATGTTGAATATTCAATAATCATAAATGTTAAATGTAAAATATACCTACCTATTTGAAATGTTAAATATTCAATAATCATAAGTGTTAAATATTCAATAATTCTCTTCATTTATCAAGAATACAATTTTAATTAACTTAAATCATAATGATTTAAGTAGAGATAATAATTATTTTAAAGATTAAAATATAGGTAATAATTATTTTCAAAATTAAAATATAGGTAATAATTAATTTTATTCCACATCAGTTATACTGATGTTTATTATTTATTTTATTTTATTTTATTTTATTTTATTTTATTTACTTCTATGCTATTTAGATTATACTGATAGGATCCTTATTAATTCTATCACATAAATTATACTTATGTTTCTAAGATAATTCTCTATCTCTTATTTACGATTAGTAATCTTATTTACGATTAGTAATCTTATTTAATAATTCCACATCAGTTATACTAATGTATAACTCTAGATATTTAATAATTAAATTATTTATCCAACTTAAAAAGAATTATCTAATTATTTATTAGAATGAGCCTAATTATGAATCACTTATTAATCTTTAATTATCTTTATTTTAATACTGTACACATTATCATAGATAATGTTTATTTTAAAGTGCATTTTATATTGATTGATTAGTTAATCTTATCTTAAAATAAATTCTAATTTATTTGTATTAAATGCAAAGTGCATTAGCTCATTAGTTAACCTTATCCTAATACACATTATCTTATATAATGTTTAATTTTATTTATATTAAGTGCAAAGTGCACTAGCTAATTTCATCCAATTAGCCTATAGATTATAATAATCTTTGATTATCTTTATTACATTAACATTGAGAATGTTTATCACATTAATAGAACTGATATTTAATTTATTTATCTATTAATTATAAAAGTATTTATGTATAATACACATTATCTTAGATAATGTTTATTTCTTTATTATTATTCATTAGCTATGCTAATCTTTAATACTTATTTATCTAATACTTCTTCTTAATTAGCTAAACTCATCTTTATTAAGATTACTTTAGTAATCTTATTTTATTTATATAGATACTTCAAATATTCATCAGTAATATCTTTGATATTACTGTCTACCCTTGATTAAATTACTACCAATTACGAATATTAAAATATTCGTAAATGATAGAGGTGAGTAATTTAATATTATTAATTTATTAACTTATTATTTTATTCCCTACTCTTACCCCTATTTATTCTTTATTATAACTTATTATTAGTAATGACTCTCTTTAGAGTCATGTAAATAACCTATATAATTGCATATAATTATTCTAGTAATCTTACTCTTAACCTATAAAGTTATATAGTAATCTTATTCTTAAATAACCTATAAGTTATATATAATTATTAGAGTAATCTTACTCTTAATTAACTATGCTAATTCTTTTAATGATTTTACTCTTAATTAACTATGCTAATTCTTTTAATAATTTTATTATTAATTATGCTAATTCTTTTAGTAATCTTACTCTTTATGTACTATAAAATATAAACATTATAGATACTAATTATATTAATCTTATTCTTAATTTACTACACTTATTTTAATCCATATTAATTATACTTATGTTTATTTAATCAGTCACTTATAAGTTATTTCTATGGTGATTAACTAATGTTAATCATTGCTATTGACAGTTATTTATATGGTGATTAACTAATGTTAATCATTAATTAGCAATTACTACTATGTAGTTATCTTGATAAGTTATTTATAGGGAAGGATTAACTAATACCTGTTATTGGCAATTACTACTATGTAGTTACCTTGATAAATTATATAATTTATCTTAGAAATACTTTAAATATTTATTAATTATAATAATTAATTATTATTAACCCTCTTATTATATCTATTCAATTCTTTATCATAATTATCTTTAATTTATAGGCTGACTTTATTAAAATCAATTAGTGTGTTATTAATTAAATTTCTTTAAGTGAATTAATTTAATTAACTACTTCAAATAGCCCCCCTTATTAATTTAATTAACTACTTCAAATAGTTCCCTTATTATATAAATAATCATAAGGAATATTATATAATTAACTTGCTAGAATAATTGAGTTAAATAAACTATAAAATCTATCTTAAATGATAGTATATCATTTATTAATTGATGTCTATTTAGACATCTATATGTAATCAAATTATTAGCTTATTTATATGTTCTATTATAAATCTTATTTTATTAGATTATCTTATTTTATTCCTATTAGATTAAATTATCTTATTTTATTCCTATTAGATTAAATTATCTTATTTTATTCTTATTAGATTATCTTATTTGGCAGGATTTATATATCAAATTATTCCACATTATCTATGATAATGTTTATAAAATAATGAAGACTTTCTATTATAATTAAGTTAATGACTTATTAGTCATTTACAGATTTACTTTATTAAATATATTAGTGAACTTTTTAGTTCACCTATAAAATATTAATTGAATAATCTAGATCATTATCTTTAATAATTATTGCAAGTAAATCTTCATCTAAATAATTATACTAATTATTAATTAACTATATTAATCTTATTTAATTTATTCTATTTTACTAATTATTAATTAACTACATTAATACTTCTTATTAATTTTATTCTTTATTTTTAATTAGCTATGCTAATTATTAATTTAGATTTATTTATCAATTATACTTAGATTAGTATACAAATAGCTTAATAATATACTATTTATTCCCACATCAATTATATTTATATTATACTTAATGAGTTCTATTATATTTATACCCATATCAGTTATATTTATACCCATATCAGTTATGTGGATCTTTATTAACTATATTTATACTTTAATTATAATACAATCTTTATTAATTATATCACATAAGTTATACTTATGTTTATTATATTAAACCTACTCTCCATTATCTATGATAATATTTAATCCTTATTAATTGTATTCAATAAGCATAGCTTATTTACTATAATATTAAATTCTTATTAATTGTATCTACATATTATATAATATTTAATCCTTATTAATTATCTATGCACATTATATAATAAACTAGTGGTATATTACATATTATATACTATTTTATCCTTATTAATTATTTATGTACATTATATAATAAATTAGTAGTGGTATATTCTACATTATATACTATAATGTTTAATCTTTATTAATTCTATCTAATAAGATTACTAAATAATTGTATTAATATTAAATCAACTAAATCTTTATTAACTATATTCACACATTATCTATGATAATGTTTATTTAAATTTATTTATTAATTACTATTTACTATATTAAATAATCTTCTTATTAACTATCTATTAGATAAATAAGTATTATTTATTCTTATACTAAATAAATAGATATTAATTATTATACTAGATAAATAAGTATTCTTTATTCTTATACTAAATAAATGGGTATTAATTATACTAGATAAATGGGTATTAATTATTATCTATTCTATCTTAATTATTTTATTATTACTCTTTATTATACTAATTTAAATAGTTATCCCTCTTAATTATATTATATATTTTATTATTAATCATTATTCTACTAATTTAAATAGTTATACCTATTAATTATTATACCTATTAATTATTATATATTTTATTCTTACTCATTATTCTATTAATTCAAATAGTTATTATTAATTATACTGGATCAAATATTTATTAGCTATTCTTATATTATCTTAATTAACAATCTTATTAATTATTTTATTATATTAAATAGTAGTAGTAGTAGTAGTATTCTTAACTCTTATCTAATTATCTATTTATTATTATACTATATTAAATAGTAATATTCTTATCTAAATAATCTCTTCATTCTTATACTATATTAAATAGTAGTAATATTCTTAACTCTTATTTTATTAAATAAATAGGTATTCTTAATTCTTATACTATATTAAATAGTAATTTTATTAACTCTTATTATATTTTATAAATAGCCTATCTATTCTTAACATTATTTACAATAATGTTTATTAATTATTCTATCTCTATCTTAATAATTCTATTATTTTATATTCAATAAGCGTAGTTATTTAATGTTTTATCTTATTAACTCTCTCTAATTATTTTAATAATTAGCTTTCTATATTTATTTATTATTCTCTTAAGAGTAGGCTATTTAATATTATTATATTATCTAAATAATACCACATAAGTTATACTAATGTATATCAAATAATTACTTATTAAATATTAAACTATCTAAATAGTTACTTCTTAACTATTCAATTATATAATTCCCTATTAACTATATAATTCCCTATTAACTATTATATTCTATAAATAGTTCCCTATTAACTATTAAACTATCTAATTACCTATTCATTAGACTATATAAATATATACCTATTCATTATTCTTATATTATTTAAATAGTAATAATTTAACTCTTATATTTAATAATTAGTAATTATTATTAGTACTTACCTATATTTTATATTATTCTTATTAACTATTCTCAACATTATCAAAGATAATGTTTAATTATTATTAATCCCTATCTATATGTAATCATATTATTAACTATTACCTCTATTTTATATAATTATTAATTAATCACTACTCACATCAGCTATGCTTATCTTTATTCACTATTATCAACATTATCAAAGATAATGTTGAATAATTATTATTAACTACTACTTACACATTATATACTATAATGTTTATTCTTATTAACTTGTATTTTAATATTCGTAAATGCTAGAGGTAAGTAATTTAATATTCTTAATTTATTAATAGTTATTTTAATTGTTCTCCACATCAGTTATACTGATGTTTATTTACTTTATGCTATATTATCTTATCTTATCTTATCTTATCTTATCTTATCTTATCTTATCTTATCTTATCCCATTATCTCTTTATCTTAATTACTATAGATTAATTATTATTATTATTACCTACTTTATTTACTAAATAATTAGCCATATTATAATATCTATTCTTATTAACTTGTACTTACATATTATATTGAATAATTATTAACTACTATTTACATATTATATTGTTGAATAATTCTTC